TTCTTTAATAATCGCCGAATTTTTTTAATTCGTTTTATAGCTAAATTACTATTTTTATTATAGTATAATACTTTGTTATAATAATTGTAAGAGTCAAGTAATAAATTTTGTTTTTCATAGGCATATGCAAGATTTATTAAAGCTATAGTATAATCAGGAATAATCTTTAGAGCGATTTTATAGTAATAAATGGCGAAATTATACTCCTTTAATGTAAAATAGGTAAGTCCTATAACATTATATACATGTCCAAGTCCAATATCATCATTTATATCCCAATTATTTATAGCTTTTCGAAATAATAAAATCGCTTTCAAAAAAAGTTTTTTTTTTAAATATAATTTACCTAATTTATAATATGATTCGTATGAAGTATTATTTCTTTTCAGTAATGTTTGTAACTCAAATATCTTTTTTTCTAACTTTTGCGTATTGATAACTTGTTTTATAATAAAAAAAATAATTAATATTAAAAAACAAAAGAGAACAATTGAGTATATTAAGGGAAATAAAGAAGTCATTTTTAAAATTCATTTAATTTGGTTTTACGAAGTATTAATACGTTATAATACAAAGAACGATTGAAATAAATAGGACTATAATATATCCAAAGAGTTTAAATTTCTAAAAAAACAAGTAATATTAATTATAAATATGTTGACAAATACTGAAATTCTAATAGCATTAACTTTAGCTATAATACCAGCATTATTAGCATTTCGCTTAGGTAAAACACTATATCTATAGACTACAAGAAGATACAAAAATATACATTAAACATATAGACTCACATCATACATTATTTATATAATATTATGATGTTATTCTATAATTAAAAGAAATTATCACTATTCATATTGTAAGTAAAAAAGAATGAGTAAACAAACCTTGAAGAATATAAATACTCCAATATTTCCATTTACAGCTATTGTAGGTCAAGAAGAAATGAAACTTGCTTTAGAGTTAAATGTTATTGATCCTAAAATTGGAGGAGTAATGATTATGGGAGATCGAGGAACTGGAAAATCAACAACTATAAGAGCAATTGCAGATTTACTACCCAAAATTGAAGTAATAAAGGATGACCCTTTTAACCGTCATCCTAATGAAGAAGCTTTTCAAAAATTGGAAACAGAATTTATAAAAATTCCTATGGTCGATTTGCCCTTAGGAGCTACGGAAGATAGAGTATGTGGAACAATCGATATTGAAAAAGCTTTAACAGAAGGAATTAAAGCATTTGAACCAGGCTTATTAGCAAAAGCGAATCGAGGTATTTTATATGTAGATGAAGTTAATTTATTAGACGATCATTTAGTTGATGTTTTATTAGATTCTGCAGCTTCAGGTTGGAACACCGTAGAAAGAGAAGGTATCTCTATACGTCATCCAGCGCAATTTGTATTAGTAGGATCAGGTAATCCCGAAGAAGGAGAATTACGACCTCAGTTATTGGATCGTTTTGGTATGCATGCTGAAATTAAAACGGTAAAAGATCCAGATTTAAGAGTAAAAATTGTTGAAGAAAGAACTTTATTTGATTTAGACCCTTATACATGGGTAAATAAATATAAAGATCAACAAGAATTATTAAAGCAAAAGATTATTAATGCTCAAAATTTATTAAATACAGTTGAATTATCTTATGAGTTTAGAATAAAGATATCAAAAGTATGTAGCGAACTAAATGTCGATGGATTAAGAGGGGATATAGTGACTAATCGAGCTGCAAAAGCCTATGCAGCATATCAAGGTAAAAAAATTGTTGAAATGGAAGATATTCAAAAAATTATTATTTTATGTTTACGTCATCGCTTACGAAAAGACCCTTTAGAATCCATAGATTCAGGTTATAAGGTAAAAAAGAAATTTGAAGATATTTTTGAAATTGTTTAATATTAAAAGTTAAAATAAATAATATATGAAGGAATTCGTTATTTTTTATTAATGGACTCATCAAATTTTATATTTTAGATAATTTTCTTTTTTAAGAAAAAATCTAGAAATACATGTATTTCTAGATTTTAACTAGTAGAATATTTTCTATGATACTAATAAGATATCAAATTATGATATAATTTTTTTATGAAAGCCGGGATAGCTCAGTTGGTAGAGCAGTGGATTGAAGATCCTCGTGTCACCAGTTCAAATCTGGTTTCTGGCAATTAAGTCTAATTGTGTAGAAGAAACTTTTAAAATTTTAAATTTAATTAAGGTTATGGGTAAAGTTTACGATTGGTTTGAAGAAAGGCTAGAAATTCAATCAATTGCTGATGATATTACAAGTAAATATGTACCTCCGCATGTTAATATTTTTTATTGTTTTGGTGGTATTGTTTTTACATGTTTTTTAGTTCAAGTAGCAACAGGATTTGCTATGACATTTTATTATAGACCAAGTATTAGTGAAGCCTTTGCATCAGTAGAATATATTATGACCGAAGTTAATTTTGGTTGGCTAATCCGATCTATTCACCGATGGTCTGCAAGTATGATGGTTCTTATGCTAATTTTACATGTTTTTCGTGTATATCTAACAGGGGGATTCAAGAAACCACGCGAATTAACATGGGTTACAGGAGTAACTTTAGCAGTAACTACAGTATCTTTTGGTGTAACAGGTTATTCACTACCTTGGGATCAGGTAGGGTTTTGGGCCTGCAAAATCGTAACTGGAGTGCCTGAAGCTGTTCCTATTATTGGTCCACCTATAGTTCAATTACTACGAGGAGGAGTAAGCGTAGGTCAAAATACTCTAACGCGTTTTTATAGTGCCCACACTTTTGTTTTACCGCTTGTCGCAGCAGCCTTAATGATTACTCATTTTTTAATGATAAGAAAACAAGGTATTTCAGGCCCTTTGTAATTATTATTACTAATCTATCAATATTGATTTTGGTTCCCAGATAAGTAAAGAGTCTATAAAATAAATGAAATTTTAACTTGTATTATTAATACTAATAGCAAATAGGAGAAATTATGTCAATATTAAAAAAACCAGATTTAACAGATCCAAAATTACGAGCAAAATTAGCTAAAGGAATGGGACATAATTACTACGGTGAGCCGGCTTGGCCAAATGATATTTTTTATATGTTTCCTATCTGTATTTTAGGGACTTTCGTAATAGTTATTGGCTTAGCTGTTATGGAACCCTCGGCTATAGGAGAAAAAGCTAATCCTTTTGCAACGCCTTTAGAAATTTTACCTGAATGGTATTTTTTTCCAACTTTTAATCTATTAAGAGTATTACCGAATAAACTATTAGGAGTTTTAGCAATGGCTTCTGTACCTGCTGGACTTATAACAGTTCCATTTATTGAAAACGTAAATAAATTTCAAAATCCATTCCGTAGACCAGTTGCTTCAACTATATTTTTGATTGGAACGTTTGTAGCTATTTGGTTAGGTATTGGAGCTTGTTTACCAATAAATAAAGCATTAACATTAGGATTATTCTAATAATATTATTATAAAATATACTTGTATATTATATTTTGACTTTTTTTCAAAATATAATGTATAATTACTATTAATTGATGTTACGTTGTTAAATTTAAGTATTAAAAAGATATTTTATGGATATAATTAGTTTAGGTTGGGCTACTATAATGATGATATTTACATTCTCTCTTTCTTTAGTTGTTTGGGGTCGTAACGGATTTTAAATTTAAGATAATATAATAAATATAAAGTTTAATCATAAGGATTGAAGAATTTATGGGTGAAGAAATTTTATCAATTAGTCTTTTATGTTTTAGTATGGTACTCATAGGTTTATCTCTTGGATTTTTATTATTAAAAGTTCAAGGAGAGTAAAAAAAATAATAAATAAATTATTCTATATACCAATGTTTATTAATGTTTTAATCAATTGATATTAATATAACTTTTATGAAATTTATTAGTATAATATCAATATTAGTTAACTTTTTTCTGGTTCTTATTATATTAATCAGGAGTCCAAATGAACAAAGTTTGCAAGAAAATCTAGATCCTTTTAAAATATTTGAAAGTTCTAGTAAAGCTGAAAATTCAATTGATAATCTAATTAAGATCTTAACAATTATATATTTTAGTATAGCTCTTGCTTATAATATTAAAAATTATCTTTGACGATTAATTTTTGGATATAACATTTAAAAGATGTATAAACTTTTTGTCTTTTAAAATTTAGTTATCAATTTTAAATTGTAATATATAATTTTATTTATATATAGGTCAAAATAAGGGGCTGTAATGGTTTTGACATTTATAATTAGTGTTAATTAATAAGCAGATTTAACTATTAAGATATTAAATAATTGCAAATAATATTATTATTTTTAATAAAAACCAAGTTTTTGTGTAAAATTCTTTAGTTTTATTATCAATTACTGATATAATTCTTAATTGAAAGAGGTAAAAAATTATATTTTCCTAAAACTTATTAAAGCTTTAGATTGATTTTAATATTCAAATGAGCTTAATTTATAAGAGAAAAGATGAAAAACCTTTTTTTATTTAAAAAAACTAACTACTCAGAGTTATTATTATTTTTATAAATGAATGATTAAACATTTTTAAAATTCCTTGAATTTTAAAAAATTTAATCAATTATCTACAATTAAAAGAATAACTAAATCTGTGATTTTATTATTTAATTAGACGTTTATTTAAAATGGACGTGGGTTCAAATCCCACCAGCTCCTTATTATTATTGTATGATTATAAAATAATGCATTTGTGGCCGAGTGGTTGAAGGCAACGGACTCATAATCCGTCTTCTTTTTAGAACAACGCTGGTTCGAACCCAGCCAGATGCAATTTAATTAATTTATTTAGTATTAAATCTTTGTTTTAAACGACTTCCTTTTGTTGTAGTAGTTTTACGTAAATAATAAAGCTTAGATCTTCTTACACGAGCAGATTTTATTATCTGAAGGGATTCAAATTTTGGAGAATGAATTAAGAATTGTCTCTCTATACCAATACCTTGAAATATTTTTCGAACTGAGATTGTTAAATTAATTCCGCTATTAGTTTTTGCCAGAATAATACCTTGATAATATTGAATTCTTTCTTTATTTCCTTCTTTAATTAATACTCCTATTTTTACAGTATCACCAACAAATACTTTTGGTACACTCTTTTTAATATAAGTTTGCTCTACAAGAGCTAAAATTTTTTTTTTTGACAAATATAGAACTTTCTCTTTTAAGTTTAAATTTTTCATCCGTTTTTATTGTAACATAAATATTTTTTTACTTTATATATTAATTGATAATATCATATTATCATCTAAAAGATAACTTTTAGTTGAAAGTTATAAAAAATTTGAAGTTTACAAATTTTTTAAATCTAGTATATATTATTTTTATAAAATCCTTATAAAAAATAACAATTTTTCACTTATAAATTTATAAATCACACTATTTTTACATTATAAAATGGCTCATAAGAAAGGTGCAGGAAGTACGAAAAATGGACGAGATTCTAAATCTAAACGACTTGGAGTAAAATGTTTTCATGGTCATCAAGTTCGAGCCGGTAATATTTTAATAAGACAACGTGGATTAAAATTTAAACCAGGTCAAAATGTAGGCATTGGAAGAGATTACACTTTATATGCGCTTAAAGAAGGTCTAGTTTTTTTTAAAAAAACTACTAAGAATACCTCTATCTCAGTTTTTGATTAACATATTTCTATAATGATATTCCCTAAAAATATATTATAATAAGCTTAGATTTTATTTTCCTACATTAATAAACTCTACTATTTTAAATGTTTTAATTATTAGATATTTCTAGAAGTATAGAAAAAAAACAAACATATAGATGGATTTACATCTATAATATTTCAAGAAAATTTATCCTTTTATTCATTAAATAAAAAAGAAAGAAAAATAAAATTATGACACCTTCTCTAGCAAACTTTTTATATAGCTTAATTGCCGGTGGACTTATAGTAGTTTTACCTATTACGGTTGCATTATCTTTTGTGAGCAAAAAAGATGCTATAACTCGTGTACCTCCAAAAAAATAAAACTTTAAAAATATGGGATCTAATTTACTTTAATAATATTTCACGTTATATTGAGATTTCATTTTTAGAAATTAGTCTTAATAAAATATGATTTTGATGAAATCAATATCATAGTTTTATATAAGGTGTTGTCTTATGACGTTTAATTTTATCTTAATAAATAAGAACTGTATGTTTAATAATCTGTCAAATACTTTTTTAAGACTTAAAAATCTATGATAAATATAGTCTTTGGAGCAAACTTTCTTCTAGGCTTAATAATAATTATTGGTGTTTTACTTTTATATTTTTTAAGAATTATAAGACCAGAACTTTGTCGTGATGAGGATATTTTTTTTACAACATTAGGATTAATTTATGGTTCTATTTTAATTATTCATGGGTGGCGACTTGACCCAATACTTCTTTTTAGTCAAGTTCTTTTAGTTAGTGTAGTACTTGTTGCTGGATGGGAAAACATAAGACTTAGAGGTTTAATCGCAAAAAAGATTAAGGAACAATTAGAATTACCAGACTTTTATCTTAATTAAGATAACTAAAAAAAGGTAACTTTTGTTTTTTTGTTTCAATAAAATAATAAAATATTTTACAATTTTAATTTAATATGTTCAAAAAATTTTTTATAACCTTCACTATAGTATCTCTAATAAATTTAACTAATTTATCAGTTTTAGCTATTGAACTAGATGAAGCGACAAGAACAATTCCTGTAACTAATGATGGGAAAACAACCGTATTAACACCTGAGCAAGTTAAGCGAGGAAAACGATTATTTAATTCTAGTTGTGGACAATGTCATGTCGGTGGTGTTACAAAAACAAATCCTAATTTAGGACTTGATCCAGAAGCTTTAAGTTTAGCTACACCAGCTCGTAATAACATTAATGCCTTAGTGGATTATATGAAAAACCCAACAACTTATGATGGTTTAGAGTCAATTGCTGAAATTCATCCAAGTATTAAAAGTGCCAATATTTTTACACGAATGAGATCTTTAGATGAAAAGGATTTGATAGATATTGCTGGACACATCTTATTACAACCAAAAATTGTTTCTGAAAAGTGGGGAGGAGGGAAAATTTATTATTAATTAATATTATAAAATAGCAAAGATTTTTAATCTCTTATTCGACGTTAAAAAAATAATAGAGTTTTATTTTGTTAAATTAAAAGATACTTTAAGTGAGAATTATTAATGAAAAAAATTTTTTTTGGTTTGCTTATTCCTTATATAACTATGATTCTTTTTTGCACTCCGGTTCAAGCTACTGATATTAATCATGGAGAAAATGTTTTTACTGCTAATTGTTCGGCATGTCATACTGGCGGTAATAATGTTATTATGCCTGAAAAAACTTTACAAAAAGACGCTTTATCAATAAACCAGATGAATAGCGTTGGTGCAATAACTTATCAGGTAACTAATGGAAAAAATGCTATGCCAGCTTTTGGTGGTCGTTTAACTGATGACGATATTGAAGATGTTGCTAGTTTTGTTTTATCGCAATCTGAAAAGCGTTGGAACTAAGTCACATCAGAATTACTAGAACTATTTTTCTTAATAGCTATTTATTTAATAGCTATTTATCTAACCTTTAACTTTGGTTTCTAATTTTTAATATAAATTTAAAAATTGGGTACCAAATATCTTTAAAAATATTTTCACTTTTAAAAATTTTCTACTTTAATTTTAATAAGATGAGTAAAAAAATATTGTATCAAGAAGAAGCTAGACAAGCATTGGAAAAAGGAATGAGAGTACTCGTTGAAGCAGTTTCAGTTACTTTAGGTCCAAAGGGAAGAAACGTTGTTTTAGATAAAAAGCATGGGTCCCCTCAAATTATTAATGACGGTGTAAGCATAGCTAAAGAAATTGAATTAAAGGATAATATATCGAATACAGGGATATCTTTAATTAGACAGGCAGCTTCTAAAACAAATGATGTGGCGGGTGATGGGACAACTACAGCGACTGTTTTAGCTTATGCTATTGTTAAAAAGGGAATGAAAAATGTAGCTGCTGGTTCAAACCCAATTTCCTTAAAATTTGGTTTAGAAAAAGCTACAAAATATTTAATAAATCAAATTTTAGAATATGCTCGTCCTATTGAGAACAATATGGCAATAGAACAAGTAGCAACAATATCATCGGGGAATGATAAAGAAATCGGCTCAATGATAACAAAGGCTCTTAAAACTGTAGGACGTGAAGGAATTATTTCCTTAGAAGAAAGTAATAATACTTCTATTGAATTATCTATAACGGAAGGTATGAAATTAGAAAAAGGTTTTATTTCTCCATATTTTATAACAAATTCGGAAAAAGGAGAAGTTGAATATGAAAATCCTTTTGTTTTAATTACAAATAAAAAGCTTACTTTAGTCCAACAAGACTTAATTCCTATTCTGGAAAAAGTTGCCTTTACAAAAAAACCTTTATTAATAATCGCTGAAGACATAGAAAAGGAAGCATTATCAACTTTAGTTCTTAATAAATTACGAGGTATTATTAATGTTGTAGCCATTAGAGCTCCTGGTTTCGGAGATTTTCGTAAATATTTACTAGAAGATATTGCGATTTTAACACAGGGAACTTTAATTAGTGAGGACTTAGGTTTACGTTTAGATAGTATTGAACTCAATCTATTAGGTAAAGCATCAAGAATAATTGTTACAAAAGATTCAACTACTATTATTACAGATGGTAATAATGATAATATCAAAACTCGATGTGATCAATTAAAAAAACAAATCTCAATGAAAGAATCTTTATATGATATTGAAAAAATAAAAGACCGAATTGCTAAGCTCTCGGGAGGAATAGCATTAATAAAAGTTGGGGCTGTAACGGAAACAGAGATGAAAGATAAAAAACTAAGACTTGAAGATGCTATAAATGCAACTAGAGCGGCGGTTGAAGAAGGTATCATTCCAGGTGGAGGAGCAGCATTAACCCATTTATCAACGCCATTAAAATTATGGGCAAAGCAAAATTTAACAGATGATCAACTTATTGGAGCTTACATTTTAGCTGATTCTATTAAAGATCCATTAAAAAGAATTGCAATTAATACTGGAAAAAATGGTAGTGTTATTACGGATTTAGTAGAGGAGAAATATTTTGAGTTTGGTTATAATGCTGAAACAAATCAGTTTGGTGATATGTTTAAATTTGGTATTGTTGATCCAGCAAAAGTAACACGATCAGCCTTACAAAATGCAATTTCGATTGCTAGTATGATTTTAACAACAGAATGTATAGTAGTTAGTAATAAAGAAACATAGAGGAAACTTTTTAGTTTGAAGTAGAAATAAAAATTTAAAAAACTAACTTTCGGGATTGACGGGACTCGAACCCGCAACTTTCACCGTGACAGGGTGATACTCTAACCAAATTGAGATACAACCCCCAAGTATTTTTATTTTCCCTATTTGTTGACAAAACTGATTTAATCATTACATATTAATATGTAATGATTAAATCAGTTTTGTCAACAAATAGGGAAAATAAAAATAAATTTCTCTTTATTTTGCAATTGATTTAATAATAAGACCTTTATTATATTTGTAATCATAATTAGTTATGAGGCTCTGTAGCTCAGTGGTTAGAGTAGGGGACTCATAAGCCCTTGGTCGCAGGTTCAAGTCCAGCCAGAGTCATTTTTAGGGTAAGATGGCTGAGTGGTTTAAAGCGTTAGATTGCTAATCTATTGTACAAAATTCTTTGTACCGAGGGTTCGAATCCCTCTCTTTCCGATTCCAAGACTTTATTGCTTTAAATAACTAATATATAATGAATATTTGTTATTTATTTTTCTATAGGCATAGTAATTACCGATATAGTAATGTTACGGAAATTACGCTTTTGCTTATATAAATAAGTTAGGTATAATTAGAGAATTGATATCTACTTATTGAAATTAAGAATATTTTGTAAATTTAATTAAACTTTAACTAGAAGGTAAATATTATGAGTACATCTGAAAATATAAAAACTGGCGGTAAAATATTTGGAGTAGATTTAGGAACTACAAATTCAGTAGTTGCTATTATGGAAGGTGGTCAACCAACAGTTGTAAATAATACTGAAGGGCTTAGAACAACCCCATCAATTGTTGCTTATACAAAAAATAAAGATCTTTTAGTGGGACAAATAGCAAAGCGACAAGCTGTAATTAATCCTGAAAATACATTTTCATCTATCAAACGTTTTATGGGTTCAAAATTCAGTGAATTGAATCAAGAATCAAAAGAAGTTTCTTATAAACTTATTGGAGATAGCAAAGATAATGTTAAAGTTATTTGTTCTAATTTAGATAAACAATTTAGCCCTGAGGAAATATCATCACAAATTTTAAGAAAACTTTCTAATGATGTTAGTCTTTACATGGGCCAATCCATAGATGAAGCTGTTATAACAGTTCCTGCATATTTTAACGACGCACAACGTCAAGCTACTAGAGACGCTGGTAGGATTGCAGGATTAGAAGTAAAGCGAATTATTAATGAACCTACAGCAGCGTCTTTAGCTTATGGACTTGAAAAGAAAAATAATGAGTTAGTTCTTATTTTTGATTTAGGTGGTGGAACATTTGATGTTTCTTTATTAGAAGTTGGAGATGGTGTTTTTGAAGTATTATCTACATCAGGTGACACTAAACTTGGTGGAGATGATTTTGATAAAAAGATCGTTAGATACATACTTCAAAAATTTGAAGAAAAAGAAACTATCAATTTAAGATCAGATCCTCAAGCTTTACAAAGATTAACCGAAGCTGCTGAGAAAGCCAAAATTGAATTATCAAGTTTATCAGAAACTAATATAAATCTTCCTTTTATTACAGCTAATCAGGATGGACCGAAACATATAGACGAAACATTAACAAGAGCAAAATTTGAAGAACTTTGTGAAGATTTAATAAATCGTTGTAAATTACCTGTTGAAGCGGCTTTAAAAGATGCTCGTGTTAACAAAGAGTTAGTTAATGAGTTAGTATTGGTTGGGGGTTCAACGCGTATACCAGCTATACAGGATTTAGTTTCTAGAATGGTAGAAAAAGAACCAAATCAAAGCGTAAATCCTGATGAGGTGGTAGCAATTGGCGCAGCGGTGCAAGGTGGAGTATTAGCAGGTGAAGTTAAAAATATTCTTTTATTAGACGTTACCCCTTTATCTTTAGGTGTTGAAACATTAGGCTCATTAATGACAGTAATGATACCGAGAAATACTACAATTCCAGTTAAAAAATCAGAAACTTTTTCAACCGCTGCTGATAATCAGGAAAGTGTAGATATTGAAGTTTTACAAGGCGAGCGTAAATTATCAAAAGATAATAAAAGTTTAGGAAATTTTAGATTAGAGGGAATACCACTAGCTCCAAGAGGAGTTCCACAGATCGAAGTAACTTTTGATATTAACGCAAGTGGGATATTATCAGTAACCGCAAAAGATAAAAGTACTGGTAAAACACAACGTATTAATATTCAAAATGCTTCAAACTTAGAGAAAGATGAAGTTGAAAAAATGATAAGAGAAGCTGAAGAATCATCTAAAGCCGATAAAGAAAAAAAGGAAAAAATTGATTTAAAAAACCAAGCCGATTTAATTTGTTATCAAGTTGAAAAACAATTGAAAGAATATGGAGAGAAATTACCTAATGAAAAAAAAGAAAAAATTTTTAAAGAAATTAATGAAATTAAAGGAATTATCAAATTAAGTGAGTTTGATAATCAAACTTTAAAAATGAAAATGGAAGAATTGCAAAAGTTAGCACAAACAATTGTAGAAGATGTGGACAATACAACAAATCCTAAAGAAGAGGACAAATCAAGTAATAATAATGATACAGTAATTGATACAGACTTTACAGAGGATAATTAATAATTATCTAATAATTTAATAAAACTAAAATAGATATAATTGGATTTGATAAATCTCCATTAATTGATATATAATTAATAATAAATAAATTTATTGGAGATTTTCATGCTAAGTTTATATTTTTTAAAATTATTTGTTTATGCTATTGTGACAGGTTTTAGTTCGCTTTTTATATTCGGTTTTTTATCTAATGATCCATCACGAAATCCAAACAGAAAAGACTTTGAATAAAAAATATGTACTTAATTTATTTCTAAATAAATTAAGTACATATTTTTTATTCAAAGTCTTTTCTGTTTGGATTTAAATTCTTACATTGTCTAGTCTTATGATACACTTAATTGCATAATTAAGTATGCGAGTGTAGCTCAGTGGTAGAGCGTAACCTTGCCAAGGTTGACGTCGCGCGTTCGAATCGCGTCACTCGCTTTTAAGTTTATATGATATTTTATCATATGTTTATATAATATATAATAATAGCTTTATTATTAAAGATAAATAAAACTTTTTTGTTATTATGAGAAAACAGGACCCATTAATCATTGGAAATAAGAGTTTTAATTCGCGTCTTATTGTTGGCACTGGAAAATATCGAAATTTGCATGATATGACAAGTTGTTTAGAAAAAAGCGGTACTGAGATAGTAACTGTTGCAATACGCAGACTTAATTTATCTACTATCACTACTAACAATTTAATTGCTAAAATTAATTGGAATAAGTTGTGGCTCTTACCAAATACAGCTGGTGCAAAAACAACCGAAGAAGCTATCAGGTTAGCATTTTTAGGACGTGAGTTGTCAAGGCGACTAGGTCAACAAGAAAATAATTTTATTAAATTAGAAGTTATTTCAGATCCGAAATACTTATTTCCTGATCCTATTGGAACTTTAAAAGCAGCTGAATTTTTAATAAAAAAGGGTTTCAGTGTCTTGCCATATACTAATACGGATCCAATGTTAGCAAAACATCTCGAAGATATTGGTTGTTCTACCATTATGCCACTAGGTTCACCAATAGGGTCGGGTCAAGGAATTCAAAATATTGAAAACATTAAAATTATTATTGAAAATTCTAAAGTGCCAGTAATAATTGATGCAGGTATAGGGTCATCAAGTGAAGCAACATATGCTATGGAACTTGGAGCTGAAGCTGTTTTAATTAACAGCGCTATAGCTCACGCAAAAAATTCCATAGAAATGGCAACAGCTATGAAGCTTGCTGTTCGAGCTGGTAGAAAGGCCTACTTAGCAGGACAAATGATACCGCAAAAATTTGCTCAATCAAGCTCTCCTCAAAAAGGTTTAGATTTCTTAAAAAGTAAGTAAAATTGATCTAGAAATGCGATTTTTATTAGTTTATTAAGAATAGAATTTCTATAGTACAATAAATAATAAATTCTATGATTTATCAATCAATAATCTTTCTAAGAATTTAAATCTTATTCATAATGGATTCTATCAAACTTTTTAGAAATTTGTTAATATTATTATTTAATTAAAAATTTTTACGAAAAAAATGAAAAAACATTTAACAACTTATTACTTTATTATTGCAAGTACTAAATTTTTTTTGCGTGATGAGCCTGTTGAAGAAGTTTTTCGTGAGCGAACACAACATTATCGAAGAGAAAAAAAGCCTACTGATTTCTGGTTCTTATCTTCACCTTATTTTCTCGAATCAAATCAATTAAATGATATAAAAAAAAAATTATCTCACGCAAATTTATCAAAAGAAAATTGTTCAGCAATTATTTCAATAGATCCAAATTTTATTGTTTGGACAAAATTAAGATTCAACAATGTTATCATGGGAAGTTTCGTTGCTCCTACAGAGGATCTACAAAATCCTTTAGCTTAAGTCTTACGTTTTAATACTATTATTATAATCAAAACTTAATTTTAGATCTTAACCCAAATATTTAAGTTAGAGTCTAAAATGATTTAGATTTTATTAAAAAAAATCTCACTAAATGATAAAATTATTTTCACAACTACAAAACATTTTAAATGAATACCAACCAACTTTAGAGTATACTAATACAATTGAGAATGATCTAGTGCAACTTAGCGATAGTGAGTTAAAAAGTAGAACTGCAAAACTAAAATATTTGATCGGTAGAAATAATAATAGTAACATAAAAATAATCTCTGAAGCTTTTGCTTTAACAAGAGAAGTTTCTAAAAGAACTATTAATTTAAGACATTATGACGTTCAAATTTTAGGAGGATTAGTCTTAAACGATGGTAAAATTGCTGAAATGCGAACAGGAGAAGGAAAAACTTTAGTATCAACCTCACCTGCTGTAATTAATGCTTTATCGGGAAGTGGAGTACATATAGTTACTATAAATGATTATTTAGCCAAACGTGATGCAGAATGGATGGGTCAAATACATAGATCACTAGGATTGAAAGTTGGTTTAATACAATCTGAAATGTCTAACGAAGAACGTAGATTAAATTATTCTCGTGATATAACTTATGTAACAAATGTTGATTTAGTTTTTGATTTTCTAAAGGATAATATGATATTAAATAAAAGGGATTTAGTTCAAAGGCCATTTAATTTCTGTATTATTGACGAAGTCGATTCTATTTTAATTGATGAAGCCCGGACACCTTTAATTATATCACGAGAATTGAATTTAATGACAGAAAAATATTTTAAAGCTAATGAAGTTTCGAAATACTTGCAGAACAAAATCCATTTTGAAATTGATGAAAAAGCAAAAAAAATAAGCTTAACAGAAAAAGGCTTGATATATACAAAAATTTTGTTAAAAGTTGACAATTTGTATAGTATTCAAGATCCCTGGATACCTTATATCTTAAATTCGTTAAAAGCAAGGTATCTTTTTTTTCGTGATATTCATTATATATTAAAAGCTAATCAGATAATTATCATTGATGAGTTTACAGGTAGAATTATGGAAGGGCGAAAATGGGGAGATGGTTTACATCAAGCTATTGAAGCAAAAGAAAATATCCAAATATTAAAAGGAAGCGAAACTTTAGCATCAATAACCTATCAAAATTTTTTTCGATTATACCCAAAGATCTCGGGTATGACCGGGACTGCAAAAACAGAAGAATTAGAATTTGAAAATATTTATAATTTATCTGTTTTTATTCTACCCACATATAAAAAAATGATACGTAAAGATAAACATGACTTTATTTTTATTGATGAAATTAGTAAATGGCGAGCGATAGCAAAAGAATGCCTAGAAATGTATTCAATTGGACAACCTGTATTAGTTGGTACAACAACAATTCAAAATTCAGAAATACTTTCCCAATTACTACAAACCTATAATATTCCACATCAATTATTAAATGCAAAACCTGAAAATATAAAAAAAGAAGCAAAAATAGTTGCCCAGGCAGGTTGTTTAAATTCTATTACTATCGCAACTAATATGGCAGGTAGGGGAACTGATATTTTATTAGGTGGAAATCCTGAATATAAAGCAATTGAGTATACTCGTTTTATCTTAAAAAAATTAATCGAGAAAGATAATTTCTTTGTTCCAGGTATTAATTTACTTAGTTTAAAACGAGCTTTAAAAAAAAACCCAAAATTAATTACATACTTACAAAATAATTTAGATACTTTGTTAACTATTTTTGATATTTCTACAAAAAGGTTAAATGTTTTAGAAAAATTTATTTTTAATCTTTATAATGAATTAAGAATAAGATATAAAGAAAAACAAAAAGAAGAATCAGGGATGGTAAAATCTCTAGGTGGACTATATGTTATCGGTACTGAGCGACATGAATCTCGGAGAATTGATAATCAATTGCGCGGACGTTCAGGAAGGCAAGGTAATCCCGGAATTTCCAGATTTTTTTTAAGTTTAAATGATCCATTAATTAGAATTTTTGGTGGGAATAAAATTCAAGAAACAATGCTCAAACTAAAAATCGATAATGAGATTTTAGATTCTAAATTTTTATCTAATTCTTTAGATACTGCGCAACAAAAGGTTGAAGGATTTTATTATGATCAGCGTAAAACATTAAATAAATATGATCAAGTTTTAGATAAACAAAGAAAAGTTATCTATTATTTGAGGGAAAAAGTACTTTCAACTCCTCTAATTCGTGATTTAGTTATGGAATTTTGTGAAGGTTTTCTCGATGATCTTGTTCAATATCTTGATTTTCAAAACCAAGAAAGTAATGAAATAATTTTAACAACAAAAATTCTTAACTTGTTAAATCGTCTATCTATTTCAACTAGTGTAATCTATAATAATATAAATAGATTGGATAGAGTAAAAAAATTTCTTTATGAGCAACTTTGGGCAAGTTATATGTGTAAAGAATTTCATTATTCTTCTTGTACAGACTCCAGAGTACTAAATAGATATAATCAACTTATATTTTTTAAATATATTGATTTTTATTGGTATAAACATTTAGAAAATATGAATTTTTTACTAGATGCTATTAGTTGGGAAGCATATGCTCAAAAAGACCCTTTCCTTCAATATGATGAACGAGCAACAAATTTATTAAATTTTACTTTAAAAGATTGTAGAGACTCAATAATCTTCGAAGTTTTTATTTCTAATCTTATAGTAACTGATAACAAATAAAGGAATTAGTAGAAAATATGACAAAAAGAACATTAGGCGGAACAAAGAAAAAAGTTATTGCTGTATCAGGATTTCGTGCTCGTATGCAAACTAAAAAAGGACGTCAAATTATAAATAAGCGTCGACAAAAAAAAAGAAAAAATTTAAGTCTTAATTCTAAATAATGAATTTTTAAAAGAAATAGCCTTAATGTGAGAGCATTAATATTATATTAAGAAAAAAGTATTTTTTCATGACTTTTCAAGAAGATTTTTTAATTTTATTAAAAGCACGTTACCCTATTATTTATATATTAACTATTGAAGAAGATCGTTTGGAATATACAATTCGAAACACTATTCTTAATCAAAGTTATAATAATTTGTATGTTTGGGATTTTATTGAAGGGTATAAAATGAATCCTCTAAAAAAAGAATTTGGTAAAAGAAATCCATTAGAGGCTCTCGAGTTTATTAATAAAATAAATTCTAAAACTCCAAGCCTGTTTCTTTTAAAAGATTTTAAAAGGTTTTTAAAAGATCTAACAATTTCTAGAAAATTGAAGAACTTGATTCAGGTATTAAAAATACAACAGAAAACAATTCTTATTCTTGATTCGGAAGTTGAAATACCTAATGATCTTAAAGATCATATAACAATCTTAAAGTTCAATTTACCAACTCCTAAAGAAATAAAAAAGGAATTACTAAGACTCACTAAAAATTTAACTATTCAGGGTCAATTATCACAAGGTATTTTCGAAAAGGTTATTCAAGCATGTCAAGGTTTATCATTAGAGAAAATTAGAAGGGTTTTAGGAAAAGCCGTTGTAATTTATAAACAAATAGACCAAAATTCAATTTCATTAATTTTAGAAGAAAAACGGCAAGTGATCAGTCAAACTCAACTCTTAGAATTTTGGTCAGTTCGATCAACTCTAAAAGATGTTGGTGGAGCCTATAATTTAAAACAATGGTTAAATGCCAGAACTGGTATATTTTCTGAAGATGCTAACAATTATGGCTTAGTGATGCCAAAAGGACTATTATTAATTGGAATGCAAGGTAGTGGAAAAAGCTTAATTGCTAAAGCTGTTGCCTATGAATGGAAATTGCCACTTTTACGTTTAGATGTTGGTCGATTATTTGGTGGAGTTGTAGGAGAATCCGAATCAAGAGTTCGCGAAATGATTAATATTGCAGAAGCATTAGCACCCTGTGTCTTATGGGTTGATGAGATTGATAAAGCTTTTAATGATTCTGAACAGAATTTAGATAATGGAACAACAAGTCGGGTTTTAGCTACTTTTATTACTTGGTTAGCTGAAAAAATTCTTCCTGTTTTTGTTATTGCTACTGCAAATGATATTTATTCTTTACCTCTGGAAATATTGAGAAAAGGAAGATTTGATGAAATATTTTTCTTAGGAATACCAACAATAGAAGAACGAAAAATGATTTACGAAATTCATTTAAAACGTTTTCGGCCTGATACTTGGCATAAATACGATAGTAAAAAACTTAGTAAGAGAGCTAGGAAATTTTCAGGGGCAGAAATTGAACAAACTATTATTGATGCTATGTATGTTGCATTTAGTGAACGGAGAGAATTTACAACTAATGATATTTTAGTTGCTATTAAAGAAACAATTCCAATTCTTGAAATGGATCCTTTGCGTACACAAGTAATACAAAATTGGGCCTCTTCAGGAAGAATTCGCGTTGCTTAAAATTTGTTAAATACCATTTGATTAATTATGATTAAACGTATTTTTAAATATTTAGCTAATTTAAAGTTAGCAATAATAATATTATTATTAATTTCACTATTGATTAGTATTGGTTCTATTATTGAACAAAATAAAGAAGTTGAATTTTATCAAAGTCATTATCTAACTCCAATTTTTACGGTACCCTTTTGGAAAGTTATTATTTTTCTAGGTTTTAATAATATCTATAATACTTGGTGGTTCTTAATATTGCTTTTTTTATTTGGTTTTTCTTTGGCTTCTTGTACTATTCTTCAACAATTACCAACTTTAAAATTTTCACGACGATATTATTTTTATAAACAAGTTAATCAATATAAAAAATTACCTCTTAAAATAAATCGTAGCAAAGTATTTACTCCGCATTTAAGTTATACTTTACTTAATAAACAATATTCTATCTATCAGCAATATAATAGCTTATATGCATATAAAGGATTGATAAGTCGAGTTGGCCCTATTATTGTTCATTTAAGTATTATTTGTATTCTGCTAGGAAGCACATTAGGGTCTATAAATGGTTTTAACTCTCAAGAACTAATACCAAAAACAGAAGTTTTTCATATTCAAAATATTATAAGAAATGGTATTTTTTCCCTAATTCCACAAAAGACTTTTCGTATTAATGACTTTTGGTCTATCTATACATCAAATGGTTTGATTAAACAATTTTATACAGATATTTCCCTGTTGAATGGGGAGGGTAGAGAAACTCAAAGAAAAACTATTTCTGTAAATAATCCTTTACTTTTGAAAGATATAATAGTATATCAAACTGATTGGGGGGTATTAGGATTACGCTTAAAATATTTTACTAAAGAGAATTCTTTAAAGGTTTTTCAAGTACCAATCTCAAAGATTAGTTCTTTAAATCAAAAAGTTTGGATTAGTGCTCTGCCTAATCTTAATAGGAATTTAAAACCTTTTATTATACTTATTAAAGATAATCGGGGACAACTTACATTATATAGCATTAATGGTAAATTTATAAAAAATGTTAACATTGGTGATAAGTTAGAGAATGAAAATATTAACAGTTTCAAATTTACTGATATAATTTCCTCCACGGGAATACAAATTAAGTCGGATCCAGGTATTAAGTTAATTTATTTTGGTTTTTTTTTCTTGATAATTAGTAGTTTAATAAGCTATATTTCTTTTTCAGAGCTTTGGCTATTATATTTTCCTAGAAAAGTAATATCTGGAGGAAAAACCAACCGAGCAAAAATTAAATTTAATCTTGAATTTGTAAAATTTAAACAATCGTTTTTGAATGATATTAATTATAATTAGGATTTTGACAATATTGCTAATTATTGATTTTTAATTATATAAGTTATTATGTTTACTATATATGCTATCTCAACTAAAAGAATTTTTTTTTGATATTTATTGGATTGAAATTATCCTCTTTTTTTCTTTTTTGGGGCTTGGGTTTCTAGTTGAACAAAAATTTAATATTAAAGAACCGAGGAAATGGTTTGTAAAATTTAATGGAATAATTTTACAAAGAATATTATCTTTATTTTGTTACTATATACCTTATTTAGATATTATAAATACCCATTTACCTTTAATTGAGGAAACACATCCATATATTGTTCGACTTTTTTTACCCACTTTTATCATAGGTTCACTTCAATTTATACAACAGATACCTTTTTTACCTTTTCTTTATTTAATGTTAGGGTATGGTATTTTTATAAGATATAAACTACCAAAAGATAGATTTATAAGATATAATATTATGTATGGTATTATTATTCTATCTTTCCAAGGTATCGTACATGAATTATTTCTTAATATCACAAAGGTTTTTTGTCTAAATTCAAAAGATAGATCGGAAGCTGCTTTATTAACATTTCTTGGTTGGATATTGATATTTATACCATGTTTTATAAGAGCAATTTTAGGGAAATATGAAAGCAATCCATTTTTACGAGAAGCCATAGAAGTACATCTAGGAAGAGACGGTCCTGATTTTGTTTGGTGGGATAGACAAAAAAAATCATAGAAATAGATTTTTCAACAGATGATAAGTTTATTATTAATTTTTTTGAATATAGGCCGAGTTGGATTTGAACCAACGTAGGTAAACCAGCGGATTTACAATCCGCCCCCTTTAACCACTCGGGCATCGACCCTATTCCTTAATAGATATTATACCTATAATAAGAATAATCTGTAAATAAGTTTTTCTTTCTATATTATTAAATAGAAATTGAAATCTAATAGAAGTTACTAATTATTATAATAAATGTATTATAATAAATATATCTTCTATTAAGTATTTTAACTAAATACTCTAATAATAATTTGTATTAACCTAATAAATTATTTATGAAATTAGCTTATTGGATGTACGCAGGTCCAGCTCATATAGGAACTCTTAGAATTGCAAGTTCGTTTAAAAATGTTCATGCTATTATGCATGCGCCATTAGGTGACGATTATTTTAATGTTATGCGATCGATGTTAGAAAGAAAACGGGATTTTACTCCAGTAACGGCTAGTGTTGTCGATAGGCATGTTTTAGCTAGAGGCTCACAGGAAAAAGTTGTTAATAATATTAGTCGTAAAGACAAAGAAGAAAAACCTGATTTAGTAGTATTAACCCCTACTTGTACTTCAAGTATATTACAAGAAGATCTACAAAATTTTGTTAATAGGGCTTCAATTGAGGCTCAAGCTGATGTTTTACTAGCTGATGTTAATCATTACCGAGTTAATGAGATGCAAGCTGCTGACCGAACTCTAGAACAAATTGTACAATTTTATATAAAAAAGGCTCAAAAAAGTAATCAATTAGATATAAATAAGACGGATGAACCTTCAGTGAATATTATAGGTTCATTCAATTTAGCTTTTCATAATCAGCATGATATTGCAGAATTGAAGAGATTAATGTTTGACCTAAATATAAAGATAAATACTATTATTCCTGAAGGTACTTCAGTCCAACAGCTAAAAGATTTACCTAAAGCTTGGTTTAATCTTGTACCTTATAGGGAAATTGGATTATTAACTGCCAAATATTTAAAAGAAAAATTTCAAATCCCCTTTATTGATATAACACCAATGGGGATAATTGAAACAGCTAGTTGTATAAGAAAAATGCAATATATTTTAAATGACAAGAAAGTAAATGTTAATTTTGAAAAATATATTGATATACAAACTCGTTTTTTGTCACAATCAGCTTGGTTTTCTAGATCTATAGATTGCCAGAATTTGACTGGAAAAAAAGCAATAGTATTTGGTGATTCCACGCATGCAGCAGCTATGACAAAAATTTTAACAAGAGAGATGGGTATTTCTGTTGTTTGGGCAGGGACTTACTGTAAATACGATAAATCATGGTTTGAAAAAGAAATAGGTGATTTATGCGAAGAAATCATTATTACAGATGATCATAATTTGATCGGTGATTTAATAGCTAAAGTTGAACCAGCAGTTATATTTGGTACTCAAATGGAAAGACATGTAGCTAAACGTTTAAATATTCCCTGTGGGGTTATATCAGCGCCAGTTCATATTCAAAATTTTCCATTAAGTTATCGGCCGTTTTTAGGTTATGAAGGAGCAAATCAAATTGCAGATTTAATTTATAATTCTTTTACCTTAGGTATGGAAGATCATTTATTAGAAATTTTTGGCGGTCACGACACAAAGGAGGTTTTAAGTCCTACGTTATCCGTTAATAATACTCCTTTTGAAATTACATGGAATTTGGAAGCCCAATCAGAATTAAAAAAAATACCAGGCTTTGTTAGAGGTAAAATTAAAAGAAATACAGAGAAGTTTGCACAAAAAAAACAATTAAAAACTATTACTTTAGAAGTAATGTATGCAGCTAAAGAAGCTATATCTTAAATTCTTTAAGGTTATTTTGACAACATTTATAAATTACTCATATAATATACGCTTAACTGCGTATAGAATACTTACGGGACGTAGCGCAGTTTGGTAGCGTATCTGCTTTGGGAGCAGGGTGCCGCAGGTTCAAATCCTGCCGTCCCGACTAATAGTTATATATTATTAAAAAATTAATTTGTTGATGATTATTACTTGTATTAATTATATCAACTGATATATGCGGAGTAGAGCAGCTTGGTAGCTCGTTGGGCTCATAACCCGGAAGTCGCAGGTTCAAATCCGGCCTCCGCTAGAGAAATAAATTTATACTTATGTATTTAGAAATTCATTAAATTTTCAGACTAAACTTTTTAATTATTTTAATAATGTCTAGTTATCAAAATAAATATATGCCAATTTTTGGTGGCAGTACCGGGGGTTGGCTTCGTTCTGCAGAGTTTGAAGAAAAATATGTAATTACTTGGAATTCTGAAAAAGAACAACTTTTTGAAATGCCTACTGCAGGAACGGCCCTAATGCTATTAGGTCAAAACCTTCTATATTTAGCACGTAAAGAACAATGCTTAGCTTTAGGGATGCAGTTAAGAAAGTTGAAAATAAAAGATTACAAAATTTATAGAATTTTTCCAGGTGGAGAAATACAATTTTTACATCCAAAAGATGGTGTTTTTCCTGAAACCTCAAATAAAGGTCGAATTCCTGTCGGAAAAAGAGATTTTTCTATCGGAAAAAATCCTAACCCAGCTTCTATTAAATGGAAATAAATTGGTTTTTATAGTTCTTTAGGGTAAAATCATTTTTATCCTAGAGAATTACTTTTTCTTGTTATTTATAATCGTTTCCATTTCTTAATTTGTGGTTTTAAATTAGTTAAAAATTATAATAAATATAAAACTTTTAATATTTATTATAATTTCCTTAAACTTATAAAAATATAGGAGAGATGGCAGAGATGGTCGATTGCGTCTGATTTGAAATCAGATGAACGTTCAAGCGTTCCGTGGGTTCGAATCCGACTCTCTCCTTATTTTATTTAATTTTTACTTGAAGATAAAAATTTTGGGATTTGCTCAAAAATAAAATATTACTATATAATTCAAATATTATATAGTAATATTTTATTTTTAAAGATTAACTAATTAAGCATGGCAAATAATAAAGCAGCAAAAAAACGTATAAAAATCAATAAACGAAATAATATTAGAAATAATTCATATAACTCTTTAATGAAGACTTCTAAAAAGAAATTTATAAATAATGTTGAAATATATAATAAGGAGTTTACTGAAAAAAATAAAATAATTGTTAAAGAGTCTCTAATTTTAGCTATAAGACAAATTGATAGGGCAGCTAAAAAAAAAATCATTCATAAAAATACTGCAGCTAGGAAAAAATCAAATCTATATAAAAAGATTTCTATCTTTCTAAATATTTAATGAGTAAAGATAAAATGGTAAATAGGTGGGAAAATAAACGACAAACGTTTGCTATGAGACTTCCAGATTTATCGGAAGTTCAAAGAGTAAGCTTTTGTTGGTTTTTAACAGAGGGTATAGCGGAAGAGCTTATTAATTATCCTTCTATTATGAATAAAAAAAGTGGTATAGAACTGTTAATTTATGGGCAAGAGTATAAAATACATTACCCTAATTTTAATATATTAAGCGCTTTACAAAAACGCGGAAATTTTAATTTACGAATTTACGTTCTAATGTCATTGAAAAAAAAAGAAATGATAAAGAATGGACTTCTACAACAAGAAGATTTTTCCAAAAAAGAAAGAGTCTTTTTTGGCGAAATTCCTTTAATGACTGAAAAAGGGACTTTTATATTTAACGGATGTGAAAGAGTTATTGTAAGTCAAATAATTCGAAGCCCAGGGTTATATTACAGAAGAATTCAAAAAGAAAAAAAAGTTTTTTATGAAGGAACAATTATTTCGAAATACGGCTCTTGGTTAACTTTTGAATTAGAGTATAATTTAATTTGGGTGAAAGTTGATAAGCAGTATAAAATACCTATAAATTGGTTTTTAGTTGGGTTTTTTCTAGAAGAAGAGGAAATTTATCAAACAGTTCAAAATTATGAATTTCTTAGTAAAAGTGTCCGATCTCTTAATTCCGTTATGTATGAAAAAATGTTTCAAAAGACCAATTTTGAAAGTTATAATAAAAGCATTCTTCTAGTGATCTTCCGTGTTCGAGAACTTATAACTGAAAAGATTTTAAATAAAAATTTTTATGATCTTGGAGAAGTTGGTCGTATTAAACTTAATAAAAAATTAGCAATTAATTTACCAATTAATATAAGAATTATAACCTCTTTAGATATTTTGAAAGTTATTGATAAATTGATTTCTATTAGTTTTTATAATGAAAAATTAGACGATATAGACAATTTAGAAAATCGAAGGGTACGTTCTGTTGGCGAACTTTTGCAACTTCAAATACGAGTAGCACTAAATCGACTAAAAAAAAATATTATTGCGAGTGAAAAATTAACTTCAGAAATGTTTAGAGTAAAAAAAATACAAAATCAGACTAACATAAAGCAAATAAAATCTATCCAATATCTTCGAAAAGAAAAAAGTTCGGAAGAGATGACATTAATGCCTAGTGCACTTGTAACCTCAAAGATTTTAACCGCTTCTATTAGAGAGTTTTTTGGATTAAGTCCATTATCTCAATATTTTGATGAAATAAATGCCTTGGCACAACTAACACATAAACGTAGGATTAGTTCATTAGGCCCAGGCGGCTTAAATAGTGAGCATGTAAGTTTTGCTGCAAGAGATATACATCCAACGCAGTATGGACGACTTTGTCCTATTGAAACTCCAGAGGGACAAAGAGCTGGTTTAATTTCTTCTTTGGCAACTCATGCTCAAATAAATAAATATGGATTTATTACGACCCCTTTTTTTAGGGTATATAAAGGAAAAGTCTTAAAAGACTCTTCACCTATTTATTTAACAGCTGAAAAAGAGAAGATGTATAAAGTTGCTTCAGCAGATGTTTTACTAACAAAAGATTACTTTTTTCAAGATACCTCTGTTCCTGTACGTTTTTATAATGAATTTATAATAGTTGAAGGAACTAACGTTGATTTTATAGCTGTTTCTCCTATACAAATCATTGCTGCTGGCGCTTCACTAATTCCTTTTTTGGAACATAATGATGCCAATCGTGCTTTAATGGGATCAAATATGCAAAGACAAGCTGTTCCGTTACTCTACCCTAAAAAACCTATTATTGGAACAGGAATTGAACACCAAATAGCGATTGATTCTCTAGTAGTAATTATTAATTTGTTAAATGGTATTGTTGATTCTGTTTCTTCAGACCAAATTATAATTTTAGACATTGAAAATATAGGAAGTTCAAAAATTTACTTTTTAGATAAATATCGTCGTTCAAATCAAGAAACAATAATTAACCAAAAACCTTTAGTTTGGCCGGGTGAAATTGTTAAACCTGGTCAAACTATTGCCGATGGTCCAGGAACAGATGGAGGAGAATTAGCATTAGGACAAAATTTAATGGTTGCTTATATGCCTTGGGAAGGTTATAATTATGAGGATGCTATTTTAGTTAGTGAAAGATTATTATACAATGATCTCTTTACTTCTATTCATATTGAAAGATATGAGCTTCAATTAATGGATAATAGTATGAAGATAGAAGAAATAACAAAATCAGTTCCAAATATTGAAACAGAGGCAATTTTGAATTTAGATATAAATGGCATTATAAAAAAGGGTACATTTGTAAAAGGTGGTGATATTCTTGTTGGTAAAATTACTCCAATAATGGAAGAAGAAGAATTACCGGAAAGTAAATTACTTAGAGCTATTTTTAATATTAAGTCTCCAGAACCCGAAGATACTTCCTTACGAGTACCAAAAGGTATTTCAGGTAGAGTTATCGAGGTACAAACAGCTTCAAGAGAAAAAGGTGATAATTTAGAATCAGGTGTTTATGAATGGATATGTATTTTAATTGCTCAAACGAAAAAAATTAAAATTGGGGATAAACTTTCAGGTCGACATGGTAATAAGGGTGTGATCTCAAAATTAATTCCCACTTATGATATGCCCTTTCTACCCGATGGTACAACTATAGATGTTATTTTAAATCCATTAGGCGTACCTTCACGAATGAATGTAGGTCAAATTTTTGAATGCTTATTAGGTTTTGCTGGTGATTATTTAAATCATAGATTTAAAGTTTTACCATTTGACGAAATGTATCGTAAAAATGCTTCTCGTATTTTCATAAATAAGACATTAAAAAGCGCTGCTTGTAAAACTAATAAACCCTGGATATTTAATAAGTCTTTTCCTGGTAAAGTCATATTAAAAGATGGTAGAACTGGCGAAATCTTTAACAACCCTGTTTTAGTTGGAAAACCTTATATTTTGAAATTAATTCATTTAGTTGACAAAAAAATGCATGCACGTTCTACAGGGTCATATTCTTTGATTACTCAACAACCACTAGGAGGAAAATCAAAGCATGGAGGACAAAGATTTGGAGAAATGGAAGTTTGGGCATTAGAAGCTTTTGGTGTAGCATATACTCTTCAGGAACTGTTAACTATAAAATCAGATGATATTAATGGTCGTCATGAAGTTTTTAATGCCATTATTAATGGACGACCTATACCAGAACCCGGTATACCTGAATCTTTTAAAGTTTTACTTCGAGAATTAAACGCTTTGGGGTTAGATATTACTACTCACCAACTTCGTAAATCTGAAAGTGGTGAAATCAAATCCTTTAATGTTAATCTATTAACCCTCCTTAAATCGAAATTATTATAATAAGTAAGTTTTACTAAAAAAATAAATTTATATTTAAATGAAAACTATAGAAGAACAATTTGAATATATAAGAATTAATTTGGCTTCTCCTCAAAGAATTAAAGAATGGTCACAAAAAACTTTACCTACAGGCGAAGTTATCGGAGAAGTGACTGAACCTGAAACTATTAATTATCGGACACATAAACCAGAAAAAGGAGGATTATTTTGTGAAAAAATTTTTGGACCAGTTAAAAATTGGGAATGTGCTTGCGGTCGTTATAAGCATAGAGATGATGAAATCAGCATTTGTGAAATCTGTGGTGTTGAATTAACTGAATCTCGAGTTCGTCGTCATAGAATGGGCTATATTAAATTGTTAACACCTGTTGTACATATTTGGTATTTAAAAGGAGCACCAAGTTTTTTAGCATCGATTTTGGATTCTCCTATAAGTCGAATTGAAACTATTATCTATAGTGGAAAAGAACCAGAACAAGATCAGGAGATTTTGAAATATGAAGATTTTTTTCCTGAGAATCAATTACCTGGATTTGTATTTGGGAAAAAGCCTCAAGGGGCTGAAATCCTATATGACAAATTAAAAAATATTGATTTAAAAATAGAAATTGAAACGAACCGTAATATAATGTTTTGCTCCACCGTAACAAAAGTGGTAGAAGCAGCAATTAAAAGAATTCGTATATTTGAAAATTTTTTATCAACAAATACCAGACCTGAGTGGATGATTTTACAATTTCTTCCTGTTCTTCCACCAGGTATTCGTCCAATGGTAAAGTTAGAAAATGGAAGATTTGCAACTTCAGATCTAAATGAGTTATATCGAAAAATTATTATTCGGAATAAAAGACTAAAAAGATTGTTATCAGTACATGCTCCAAGTATTGTTATAATTACTGAAAAACGGATGATTCAAGAATCGGTAGATACACTTATTGACAATGGAAAAAGAGGCTCAAAAGTCGTAGATGCAAATCGACGACCATTAAAATCATTAGCTGATATTATTGAAGGTAAACAGGGTCGATTTAGACAAAATTTATTAGGTAAAAGAGTAGATTATTCTGGTCGATCTGTTATTATTGTAGGGCCTAAACTTCAGTTAAACCAATGTGGTTTACCCTACGAGATGGCAATTGAATTGTTTTTACCATTTATTATTTATAAATTACTATCACAAGGATTATGTCATTCGATAAAAAAGGCCAAAAAAATTATTCATAGTAATCAACCCTTTATTTGGTATCTAACAAAAGAAATCCTAAGTAAACATCCAATTATTTTAAATAGGGCTCCAACCTTACATCGATTAGGAGTACAAGCCTTTGATCCAGTATTAGTTAAAGGACGAGCAATTCAATTACACCCGTTGGTTTGTCCTGCATTTAATGCCGATTTTGATGGTGATCAAATGGCAGTACATGTTCCCTTATCTTTTGAATCTCAATTAGAAACAAGATTATGTCTTTTAGCTCCAAATAATTTTCTATCTCCAGCTACTGGAGAACCAAATATTCAGCCATCACAAGATATGATTTTGGGTTTTTATTATTTAACTACTCATAATAGACTAGGATTAAAAGGTGCAAATAACTATTTTTCAAGTTTCTATGAAGTTCTATCTGCATATCAACATAAACAGCTAAAAGTACATTCTCCTATTTGGGTTAGATGCTCCAATGAACTTCTACTAGATAGTAAATTAAAATTTATTAAAACTATTATTATTAATAATAATAGAAAACTTCATATTTATAACAATCTCCAGCGAAAAGAAACATTAGAAGGTAAACTGTTAGTTCAGTATATTCGTACTACACCAGGTCGCATTATTTTTAACCAATGTCTAAACGATATATTAACTAATTAATATTAAATTAAAAGAGAAAAAATAATGTTGAGAAAGTCAAAAATATTTTCCAATAATATTATTAATAAAAAAGAATTAAAAAAAATTATTGAATGGGCTTTTAATAATTATGGTCAACGAAAAGCTGCTTATTTTGTTGATCAATTAAAAGAAATGGGATTTAAATATGCCACAAAGTCTGGTATCTCAATAAGTATAGAAGATTTACGCATTCCTGCATCAAAAGTTACTTTGATGCAGTCTGCGACTAAAGAAGTTTTTTTCACTGAATCAAGAGCTAATAATGGAGCAATTACGGAAGTAGAAAGATTTCAGAAAATTATTTCTATTTGGAATAGAACTAGTGAAGAATTAAAAGAACGCCTTATAGACTTTTTAAAAAAAAATGACCCATTAAATTCAGTCTATGTGATGGCATTCTCAGGAGCACGTGGTAATATTTCACAAGTTCGTCAATTAATAGGTATGAGAGGTTTAATGTCCGATCCAAATGGGCAAATTATTGATCGAGCCATTACAGCAAATTTTCGTGAAGGTTTATCGATTACTGATTATATCATATCATCTTATGGCGCACGTAAGGGTTTAGTCGATACTGCTATAAAAACTGCAGATTCTGGTTACTTAACTAGAAGGCTTGTAGAAGTTGCACAAAGTATTATAATTAGCCAACTTGATTGTCAGACAAAACGTGGTATTGTTTTACAACAGGACCATAAAGAAGAATTTATGTCAACAAAAGAACTTCTTTATGGTCGCATTTTAGCTTCTTCAATCTGCAAACCAAAGACAAAGGAAATTATTGGTTTTCGAAACCAACTTGTAACCTCTTCTCTAATTGAACAAATAATTAAATTTAACATTCCAAAAATACTAATCCGATCTCCCTTGACTTGTGAATGTCGGAGATCAATTTGCCAACATTGCTATGGGGAAAATTTAGCCTCAGGCAATCTTGTTGAATTGGGAGAGACTGTTGGTTTAATTGCTGCCCAATCAATTGGTGAACCTGGAACTCAATTAACAATGAGGACTTTTCATACTGGAGGAGTTTTTACAGGTCAATTAACTAGACAAGGACGTGCTGAATGTTCAGGTTACGTCATTTTTTTACCAACTTTAAAAGTAATTCCTTATCGTACATCTTATGGTGAGGATGTGGTTATGAGTGAAAATCAATCTTCGTTAAAAATTATAAATTATGCTAATAAAGATATTAAAGTTAAAGTTGAGTCTCGAACTCTAATTCTTGTAAATAATCATAATTATATAAAACGGAATCAAGTTTTATTTGAAGCAGCACCTAAAATAAAAGATATAAATTTAGCCCAAAAAGAAATAAAATATATTTATGTGAAGGAGGGGGGAGAAATTATTCTTGAAAGAAATGGTTTTCCACAAAATTGTGAGAGTGAAGACTTTACTAAACGTAGTAAAAAAAATTATATTTTTTGGGTTTTATCAGGAAGAGTCTTTAGTTTATCTTTTAATACTAATTTGAAAGCTCGAAAATTAGAAAAAATTTATAAGAATCAAGCTTTGGCACAATCTAAAATTATTACTACTATAGGTGGGTTTATTTATATATATCGTTGCCAGTTAACTCAACGAGTAATGGGTCTAAAGGTTCAAAATTGTTTTCAAGGTCAAAATAACTTTAAGATTTTTTTAGAAAACAATAATTTAGAAATTCTTCATTGTAAAATATATTTATCTCATAATCATGAGATAATTTTAAAACCAAAATTATTTCAGAATCGAATTTTTTCAATAGGATTTTTACAAAATAATAAATATAAGACAAAAACAGGTGGATATTTCTATATCTCTAATTATTACAAACCAAATTTATTGAAAAGTAATGAAATTAATAAATTAAATTATAAACTAAAATTTGGGTCAACGATTTTTTATATACCTGAGGCTACGATTCAAACAAATACCAATAAAAAAGATTTTAGATTTAAAGATGGTAGTTATATAGAAAGGCATCAAGAAATTTTTCCAAATTATTTTGCTACCATAGCAGGTTTTCTTAAGCTTGAAGGGGAAAAACAAATTAAGTGTGTTACTATTAAACCCGGAGAAAAATACTTATTAGAAGATAATATTGATTTTTTTCGAACACTTAATGAACAAGTTTATTTTCCTGGAGAATTAGTGGGAAATCAATTTAGCATTAAAGTATTAAGCTATTTAGAAATTATTGTTCATAATAATAACATTTATTTATATATTCGGCCTATAATTCGTTATGAGTTTACAACTCTAAGCTATAATAAAATTTTGAAATCAAATACCTTTAATATTACTAATCTAAAAATTAATAATTTTAATTTACGAGTATCATCAGGTCAACAGATTCAAATTGACGAACCAATCCAAATCTTGGATTCTACTATCACAATTGATTCTTTTTTACAATCAAATGATACAGAAGTACTTTTTGAATTTAAAGAGGTAAAAAGAAAAAATTCTTATATTAAAGTGAATTTGTTTTATTCTCAAAATTTTATTTTTGATAATATAATTCCTAATGAAATAAAAAAGACAGATATATTTCTAAACTTGATTGTAGAAGATAATCAATTCACTGATCCTTATAGCATTTTAGCATCTTTTGATACGCTAATACAATTTAATAATTTCGTTTATACTATTAAAACAAAGCGTAATAATATAAAATCAAATATGTTATTAACAACCAAATCTGATTATCAAGAAATTTTTTTAGATACCCATAATCATCAGTATAAACAAGCTCAATTGATTTATAGGAATAGCATATTTCCTAATAATGTTTGCATTAAAAATTCAGGATTATTAAAAAGTGTGATAGGCAATAAAATTACGCTACACCTAGGTGAACCTTACTTTTTCTCTAAAGGTGCTTTAATTCGAAAACTACCTGGAGATTATATTAAAAAGCAGGAAAATTTTGGACAATTAATCTATGAAAGATTGAAAACTGGTGATATCGTGCAAGGATTACCAAAAATTGCTGATATTTTAGAAGCTCGTAGACCTAAAGTGGAAGCTTTACTTTCAACGCGACAAAGTTTTATTAAAGCTATTAAATATACTGATGAATTAATCATAATTATCACAAAACCTAATAGAGGCTATGAATATTTTACAACTCCTCGTTCCGAAAGGTTATTAATTAAAAAATATGAATCTATATCTATCGGTCAACCTCTAACAGAAGGACCTTTAAATCCACATACGCTTCTTCATATTTATTTTCATTACTTTTATTCTCTTGGAACATTATCAATTTATGAATCTGCTTATAGAAGTCTTAAAAAGTTGCAAATCTTTTTATTAATGTCTGTTCAGGATATTTATATGTCTCAAGGAGTTATTATTTCAGGCAAACATGTAGAATTAATCGTTAGAGAAATGACCCATAAAGTCTATATAGAGTATCCTGGAAAAACTACTTTTTTACCCGGTGATATTATAGATTTAGATCAGGCGCAATATATTAATAATTCTCTTAAAACCCGATATAAACTAGGGTTTCGTCCAATTTTATTAGGGATTACAAAATCCTCTTTAAAAACCGATGGCTTTTTGGCTGCAGCAAGCTTTCAGGAAACAACAAGAGTTTTAACCCATGCAGCTCTTCAAGGAAAAACTGATTGGTTAAGAGGATTAAAAGAGAATGCTATAACGGGTAGATTAATACCAGCAGGTACTGGTTTTTATTTGGATCAAGATATTACGTATAATAAAATTTTATTACCAAACAGATTAATAAATAAACAAAACAATTTAAATTTAAAAAAACAATTAAGATCAAAACAAAAACAATTTAAAAACCTGATAAAATTTAAATATAATTATTAATATAACGTAATAATTTTCAACTTCTCTAATCTATATTGACTACTTTAGTAAAAAGTTTAGAAATCTATTATATATATTATAATAGGTAGCAATAGAGAAAAAAATTTCTCTTTATTGCAAATAATATAACATAAATATAAAAAAAGGATTATTAATGCTATGGCTAAAATTGAATTGGCTCAACTTCTAGAAGCAGGAGTACACTTTGGACATAAAGCTCAACGATGGAATCCAAAGATGTTTCCGTATATCTATGCTGAACGTAATGGTATACATATTTTGGACTTAATTCAAACAACAGAGTTTTTGAAAAGAGCCTGTGACTTTAGTAAAAAAGCATCGTCTAAAAATCAAACATTTTTATTCGTTGGTACAAAACGACATACTGCTTCTTTAGTTGCAAGTGAAGCACAAAAATGTGGTGCATTTTATATTAATCACCGATGGTTAGGTGGAACATTAACCAATTGGGTAACTATAAAAGAGCGAATCGAGCGGTTAAATAATTTGGAAGAGCAAGAAAAACTAACTTCTTTTAAAAATTTGCCTAAAAAAGAAGCGTCAAATTTAAAAAAAGAATTAGAAAAACTGAAAAAATATTTTAATGGCGTCAAGGGAATGAAAAAGCTACCGGATATTTTAATAATAATTGATCAAAAACGTGAAATTATTGCTATTCAAGAGGCGATTTCTTTAAATATTCCAATTATATCAATTATTGATACTAATTGTGATCCAAATTTAGCCACAATACCCATACCTGGTAATGATGATTCAATTCGATCCATAAAGTATATTATCAAAAATATAGCAGATAGTATTTGTTTAGGACAGCAAAATTATTTAAAAAATTAAATATTATAGCAAATTATTAATTTAAAATATTTATTCTTATTATGATATTAGAAATTAGTTCAACATTAGTTAAAGAGCTTAGAGAACAAACCGGAGCCGGGATGATGAATTGTAAAAAAGCTTTACAAGAAACAAATGGAAATTTTGACGAAGCCATTAAAAACTTACGCAAAAAAGGTTTAGCCTCTGCAAACAAAAAAGTTGATAGAAATACAAGTGAAGGTCTTGTGACTAGTTACATCCATACGGGTGGAAAGATTGGTGTTTTAGTAGAAGTCAATTGTGAAACTGATTTTGTTGCACGTCGGGAAGAATTTCAAGAGTTGGTTAAAAATATTGCTATGCAAATTGCCGCTTCACCTGAAGTACTTTATATTAAAATGGACGATGTACCAAAAGAAATTTTTCAAAGTGAAAAAGAAATGGAATTAAATAAGAATGATTTAGATAATAAGCCTGAGGAGATTAAAAATAAAATTATTTTAGGTAGGGTTGAAAAAACTTTAAAAAAGTTAAGTTTAATCGATCAACCATTTATTCGGGATCCTAATATTACAGTTGAAGAACTAGTAAAAGAAAAAATTTCTCTTTTTGGGGAAAATATAAAAATCAAGAGATTTACGCGTTACATATTGGGCACTTAATATTACATGATATAAAAGTTTTAAAGTTAAAATTTCTTTTTTTTATCTCATTTAAACTATACTTAAGTATCGTGATGTTGATATTCAGACTTATTTTTACATTTATCAAAGTTAGTATACTTTATTTATTTATTAAACTTAAATATGAATACTTTGCAGAGTACTAGTTTAATTAATTTTAACTCATTATTCTTTTTATCGGACATTGAAGTTGGTAAACATTTTTATTTAGAATTAAATGGCATTACTTTCCATGGTCAAGTATTGGTAGTTAGTTCTATTGTTGTTTTAATAGTATTTATATTTTCTTTTTTAGGTACTTCAAATAAAAATATAATTCCAAATGGTTGGCAAAATTTTATGGAATCAGTTGTTGAATTTATTAAAGATATAGCTGTAAATCAACTTGGCGAAAGCGCCTATAGACCATGGTTACCATTCATTGGTACAATATTCCTATTTGTCTTTGGTTGTAATTGGGCAGGTGCTGTAATTCCTTGGAAATTAATCAAGCTTAGTGAAGGTGAGTTTGCAGCTCCGACCAACGATATAAATACCACAGTAGCTTTAGCATTATTAACATCATTTACCTATTTTTATGCAGGCTTTAGTACAAAAGGATTCGGTTATTTTAAACGTTATATAGAACCTACGCCTATTTTATTACCAATTAATATCTTAGAAGATTTTACAAAACCTCTTTCCTTAAGCTTTAGACTATTTGGAAATGTTTTAGCTGATGAATTAACCGTTTCAGTTTTAACCGTATTAGTTCCTTTATTTATACCGTTACCAGTAATGCTTTTAGGGGTTTTTGCTAGTTCAGTTCAAGCCCTGATTTTTTCAACATTAGCTGGAGCTTATATCGCTGAATCTGTTGAAGGACATTAATTTAATTTCAATCAAAAATATTAGAAATTTGTTAATTTTCTGTTACTTAACCCACGAATAAATTATATGGACCCACTTGTTTCTGCTGCTTCTGTTATAGCCGCTAGTATCGCTGTTGGTTTAGCTGCAATCGGTCCAGGAATTGGACAAGGGACTGCAGCTGGTCAAGCTGTTGAAGGTATTGCTCGTCAACCGGAAGCTGAAAATAAAATTCGTGGTACTTTACTTTTAAGTTTTGCCTTTATGGAAGCGTTAACTATTTATGGTCTGGTTGTAGCGTTGGCATTATTGTTTGCAAACCCATTTACTAATTAGGAATTAACTAAGACGTGATTAATATATTATTTAAAGCGTCTTAGATATTTGTAGTGTAAAAGTCAAGTGTTATATTTATTAAATAAAAATTTAATTTCTAATATTAAAAATGTTTTACAATTCAACTCTAATAATAGTTACTGAAAAAACAGGAGGACTTTTTGACTTTGATGGTACTTTACCATTTATAGGTCTACAATTTATAGTTTTTATGTTTATTTTAAACTCTATTTTGTACAATCCCCTTTTAGATATTATTGATGAAAGAAATACTTATATAAAAAGAAGCTTGGATGAAGCTGCAAAGATTTTGACAAAGGCTAATCAGTTGAATGAAAAATTTGATGAGAAAGCATCAAAGGCTCGAAAAGCTGCCAAATTAGATCTTGTAATTTATCAAAATTTATATAAAGATATTTTGGAGGAAAAAATGAAATCTTCTCAAATTTTTATTGATGATTTTCTTACTGAAACAACTGAAAATTTTGAAAGTAATAAAGATGAGATATTAATCAGTTTTGATAATGAAATTGATTCTCTAACTAGTCAAATCATGACTAAAATTCTTGGTTAATTTTGAGAACACGTTTTAACCAGATATAAATTTGAACCTATAAAAATTTATAAATATTAAATAATAATCTATAATGAGTTAATTAAAATGAAAAGTTATATAGATTGTATTATAGCTAATTCTAGTGAGGAGTTTAATATTTCACTAAATCCTGATATATTTGAAACAAATATAATAAATATAATTTTATTATTAGGGATACTTTTCGTTGTAATAAAAAATTTTTTAACAGAAAATCTTACAAGTCGTAAAGAAAAAATTGTAGAAACCATAGAAAGTGCTGAAACTCAATTAACAGATTCCAATAATCGTTATATAGAAGCACAAAAACAATGGGCCCAAGTGGATATTATTATAAAAGAAATAAATCAACAAATGGAAACTACAAAGAGAAATCTCTTAAAACTTAAATGGAATCAAACCAAAGAAGATCTTTCGAAGAAATTCGCACTAGCAATAGAAATTTTACATAATCGAGAAAATAAAATTTTTGCTGATGTAATTAGAGAAGTTTCGAAAAAAGCCTTAAATCGGGTTATTAGTAAACTTGTAAATCAGTTAGGAAAGGTTGAACAATCAGCAATTATAAATCGTAAAATAGCTCAATTAGGAGATTAAATATGGCTAACACAATAGTTGGTTTCAAAATAGCAAATCCGTATTCTGAAGCGCTATTACAATTAGGCTTAAATTTGTACTTAAAGGAAGATAGAGCTGATACTCAAGTTTTTTTTCAAATCATTTTTGATATGGAAAATTTACTAACTTTATTAAAATTAACACCAGTTTTAGAAAAATATCTTTCTAATCCTTTAATTCCAGATGAAGATAAAAAGAATGTTTTGGAGAAGTGCCTAACAAAAAAAACTAGTATCACAACAAGGAATTTTCTAATGCTTTTAGTAGATAAAAAAAGAATAGGATTTATTGAGCCTATTATTCAAATTTTTCTAAATAAGGCATACGAATTTGTTTGTTTAAAATTTGTGGAAGTTTATTCTGCTTCTGTCTTAACGAAAGATCAAAAAGAACAATTAATTGAAAAACTTAAAATATTGTTAGGGCCGCAATTTATTACATCAAAAGTTTACTACTCAAAAATTAATGTAACATTCAGAATAGATAAGGGAATTTTAGGCGGCTTTATTATTAAAGTAGATTCAAAAATTATTGATTTAAGTCTAAGAGGTGAACTAAACGGTTTAGCAAAACAGTTGGAAACAAGTTTAATAATATGAAAAGATTTATTCATGTTTGCTATGATTTTTAAAAGTAATTCGTTTTATCTTTCTCTAATTTAAAGTTCTTATATTAAGTATTAAGCAAGAAAAAATTTAAAAGTCTATGACGAATCCAAACGAAATAAGTAATATTATCAGAAAACAGATTGAAGATTATAGTACAGATCTAAGTATTGATATTATTGGTACTGTCCTACAAGTAGGAGACGGTATTGCTCGTGTTTATGGCTTAGATGAAGTTATGGCTGGGGAATTACTTGAATTTGATGAAGGAACAATTGGTATTGCACTGAATCTGGAAAATGACAATGTTGGAGCTGTACTAATGGGAGATGGACGAGAAATATTAGAGGGCAGTACAGTAAAAGCTACAGGACGAATTGCACAAATTCCGGTTGGTGAAAATTTATTAGGCCGTGTTTTAGATCCCTTAGCTCGAGCTATTGATGGAAAAGGTGAGGTTCAAACTAAAGAAACACGTCTTATTGAGTCTATGGCTCCCGGTATTATTAGTCGAAAATCTGTTTGTGAACCCTTACAAACGGGTATTACTGCAATTGACGCGATGATTCCAATTGGTAGAGGACAACGTGAGCTAATTATAGGGGATCGACAAACGGGAAAAACATCAATAGCTTTAGATACAATTATTAATCAACAAGGTGAAAATGTTGTTTGTGTTTATGTCGCGATTGGCCAGAAAGCTTCTTCTGTTGCTCAAGCTGTTACTACATTACAAGAAAGAGAAGCTTTATCTTATACTGTCATTGTTGCAGCAAATGCAGATCAACCTGCAACATTACAGTATATTGCACCTTACACAGGTGCAGCTATAGCTGAATATTTCATGTATACGGGTAAACACACTTTAGTTATTTACGATGATTTATCAAAACAAGCATCGGCATATCGTCAGATGTCTTTACTATTACGTCGGCCTCCTGGAAGAGAGGCTTATCCTGGTGATGTTTTTTATCTACATTCTCGTTTATTAGAACGAGCTGCAAAATTAAATGATACACTCGGAAGTGGAAGTATGACGGCGTTACCGATTATTGAAACACAAGCGGGCGATGTTTCTGCATACATTCCTACAAATGTAATCTCTATTACTGATGGTCAAATCTTTTTATCTGGTGACTTATTTAACTCAGGATTACGTCCAGCAATAAATGTTGGTATTTCAGTATCTCGTGTAGGTTCTGCCGCACAAATAAAAGCAATGAAAAAAGTAGCTGGAAAGCTTAAATTAGAATTGGCGCAATTTGCTGAATTAGAAGCATTTTCACAATTTGCTTCAGATTTAGATAAAGCTACACAAGCTCAGTTAGCTCGTGGACAAAGATTAAGAGAAATTTTAAAACAAGCACAAAACTCACCTATCCCTGTTGCTGAACAAGTAGCAATTATTTATATTGGAACAAATGGATTTTTAGACGACTTAGAAATTAGTGATATTTCATCTTTTTTAAAAAGTTTACGTGAATATATAACAAATTCTAAATCTGAATATTTAGAAATTATTAATTCCTCAAAAGAGTTAACACCTGAAGCAGAAATGATTTTGAAAGATGCTATTACTGATGTAAAAAAGACCTTTAAAATTTAATAAATAACTGTTTTTAAATTTCTTTTTTGTGGTAAACTTGAAAGTTTACCACAGAAACGAAATTTGCTTTCTTTTACAAAAGGGACTTATAATTATAACTAATAAATTTAAGATGTCTTTATTCAAAAGGATATCTATGTGATTTATCATATACCTTAAGTCTAAGAACGGAGTTTAAAAACGTGATTTGTTATAGAGAAAAAATCTAAAATTATTATAGGAAAAATCTTTATGAAAAATTATATTGAAAATAAAGGTGGGCTTAATAACGAAAATCAACAGAATTCAATAAAGACAAAAACACCTACAACTGAATCATTATTAACTCCCAGATTTTATACAACAAATTTTGATGAGATGGAAAGTCTAGATATTTCGTCAAATAGGTTAGAAATTGAAGCTACAATAAAAGAATTTCGTGTAGATTATAATCAATATCATTTTATAAGAGACCATGATTTTAATAAACCTTTATTACACTTCGATGAAAATTCAAAATCTTTAATGATAGAATTTTTGGAACGTTCATGTACTGCTGAGTTTTCGGGTTTTTTATTATATAAGGAGTTATCAAGACATCTTAAAACAAAGAATCCTTTATTATCAGAAGGCTTTTTATTTATGTCCCGTGATGAAGCAAGACATGCTGGATTTTTAAATAAATCAATGAGCGATTTTAATGTAACTCTAGATTTAGGCTTTTTAACAAAAAGTCGAAAATATACGTTTTTTTCGCCGAAGTTTATTTTCTACGCTACTTATTTATCAGAAAAAATTGGTTACTGGCGATACATAACAATATATAAACATTTAGAACAAAATCCAGAGTACCGTGTTCATCCAATCTTTAAGTTTTTTGAAAGTTGGTGTCAAGATGAAAATAGACATGCTGATTTTTTTGCTGCAATTTTAAGATCACAACCTAAACTATTAACAACTAACGAGGCTAAATTATGGTGCAGATTCTTTTTATTGTCAGTTTTTGCCACTATGTACCTAAATGATCTTCAAAGAAGTAATTTTTATAGATTAATTGGCTTAGACGCTAAGGAATTTGATCGTTATGTTATTCGAAAAACAAATGAGAGTGCTGGACGTCTTTTTCCTATTATGCTCGATGTAAAACATCCTTTATTTTTTAAATACTTAGATAATTGTGCCCAAGCTAATTTATCCCTTGTAAAAATTGAGGAAAAACAAAAACAACATCGTGGTTATATTATCGAAAAATTGGTATACTTTTTAAAACGTTGTTTCAATTATTATACTATCGCTAAAAATTTAGTTTATTTATACTTTTTACAACCTATAAATTCACAAAAGACATGGAACACTATCCTTTAATTAATTTTAAAAATTAATTATTGATGTATAATGAACTGATAAGGAGACTATTATTATGAAAAATAATAATGCACAAATAGGAAAAATAGCTCCGGACTTTGAAGCTACAGCAGTTTTTGACGAAGAATTTGGCAAAATTCGATTATCAGATTATCGTAATAAAAAATATGTTGTTTTATTTTTTTATCCTCTGAATTTTACTTTTGTTTGTCCTACTGAAATAACGTCATTTAGTGATCGTTTTGAAGAATTTATGGATCTTGATACCGAAATCTTAGGAGTTTCTGTTGACAGTGAATATTCTCATTTAGCTTGGCTCCAAATTGAGCGGGAGGAGGGAGGTTTAGGTGAATTAACTTACCCTTTGGTTTCCGATTTGAAAAAAGAAATTACTCTTTCATATAATGTATTAGATGATTCAGGAGTTGCCTTACGAGGTTTATTTATTATTGATAAAAATGGCGTAATTCAGTATTCAACAACAAACAATTTGTCTGTAGGTCGCAGTGTCGATGAAACATTAAGAATTCTGCAAGCGGTTCAGTACGTGACTGAGAATCCAGATGAAGCATGTCCTGTAGATTGGGAACCAGGAGATGAAACAATTTATCTTTAAAAATCTAGAAATTAATATAATATTGATAGTATCAATAATGCCAAAATTAAAAGTAAAAAAAGCGGCTAAAAAACGATATAAAATTATTAAAGGAAAAAAATTTATTCGGCGAAAAGCTTTTAAAGGACATCTTTTACAGAAGAAATCTTCAAAGCAGAAAAGAAATTTATCAACACAAATTATTGTAAGTTATTCAGATATTAAATCAATAAGAAAAATGTTAGTTTGTTAAATTTTTTCAAGTAAAAGCTATGGTTAGAGTTAAAAGAGGGAATGTCGCAAGAAAACGTAGAAAAAAAATTTTGAAGCTTGCAAAAGGGTTTCGTGGTTCTCAATCAAGGTTATTTAGAATAGCAAATCAAAAAGTTATGAAAAGTTTAGTCTACGCCTATATTGGAAGAAAGGAGAAAAAACGAATATTTCGCAAACTATGGATTGCTAGAATTAATTCTTCAGCTCGCGGATATAATATTAACTACAGTCATTTTATTTATAAATTGAAGCAGTCTAAAATTCTTTTAAATCGTAAGATGTTATCACAATTAGCAATTTTAGATCCATCGGCTTTTTCAAACTTAATTAAAGTAACGCAATAAAAAATTTTTCAACAAAAAAATTAATTTGTTGAAAAATTTTTTGCTTAATATTTTAATTCATTTAAATATTTATAAATTTATGAACAGGACAATTTCAGTTTTAGTTGAAAAGGATTCAGGAGGATTGTTGCGTATTATTAGTTTATTAACAAGAAGAAAATTTCATATTGAAAGCATCAGCATAGCAGGATGTGAAAGAAAATATTATGAAAGAGTAACGATTATCTTAACAAATCCAAATAAAGAAATGGATCAAGCTTATCAGTTAACTAAGCAATTGCGAAAATTACTTAATGTTGTATCTGTTGAAGATATTACAGCTCTTCCTAGTGTACACCGAGAACTTCTTTTGATAAAATTACAACTTAATCCTACAGAACGAAATGAAATTATCAATCTTATTAAGAATTTTGAATTTAGAATCAAAATTATCGATCTTACAGAATCGATTATAATTTTAGAAGTCATAACAGATTCTAGAAAGGTTATTGCTCTTCAAAAAGTATTGGAAAAATATAAAGTTTTAGAGCTAATTAGAACAGGAGAAATCGCTTTAACAAAAGAATAGTCTCTTGACAAATAATGATAGAGCGAAATTGCAATCATTAAACTTAAGTAATTCAAATATTAGATGTTTAAGGAAAAAGTAGTTTGAGAACAATTTATTTTATTATTTTTAATATTACTATTTGCTCATTCTAATTAATTTTAAATATATTTAGTTTCTTATTTTATCCATATTAGTAAAATAAGAAATCAAATAATAAATATGTAGATGGTTCCAAAGGTTTGGAAGAAAAGTATAACCATGTCCCTGGTTTTTCCTGATAAGATAAGCAATCATTTACATCCCATTCAAAGACATATAATTTTTTTTTTGAAAAGAAATTTATACACAATAAAATTGTAGATTGAGGAAAAAAATAGGTTTTTATAACCCTTTTCGAATTTTCTTTGTGTTTTTTCTCGACACTAATAAAAATATTACAATTGTCTATACGTTCACAATTAAGACAGATACACATAATTAATCATTAAAGTTGATTATGTTTTTGCGTGGGAGCGGAGGGACTTGAACCCTCACGATTAAAAATATCAACGGATTTTCATTTCCAAATGATTTTCATCACTATCCTATTATAGTAATATTACTGTAGAAAGTTAGAAATTGGACTCTTTCTTTACCATTTATGGTAGTTCCCGTCGAGTCTCTGCACCTTAAAAATTATTTATTGGCTCAAGGTTATCATATCATCAAGACTTAGAGTTCCTTGAATTTGAGAACTTACTAAAGACACCAGGTTTCTGACGTTATGCTCAAACTTCTAAGTCCGTTGCGTCTACCATTCCGCCACGCTCCCATATCATATAATAATCATATTATAATGTATCATATATAGACTAGTCAAATTAGGCGACACCCAGATTCGAACTGGGGATAGAGGATTTGCAATCCACGGCCTTACCACTTGGCTATATCGCCTTTTATTTTATTTTTAAGATATATATATATAGTATTACATTATAATAGTGTTATAAAGGTAAAAAGGAATTTGCAAGTTTTAATAAATAAATTATATATATCTATATGCATTACTTAATAAAATTTATCTATATAATTTATTTAAGTTCATCGATTGATAATTAGTATTGTATAAAATTGTAAGGGGACTTATAATGTACTCCGTAACCTATATAGAAATAGAAAACAATTAAGAGTTCCACACCTTCGTTTGGAGAAGTGGATGCCTGAGAACGTACAGGAAAGAACTCGAATAAAAAGTGAGCGTTATGAATCTGGTGTAATACCATATGCTAAAATGGGATATTGGGATGCAGATTACAAGGTTAAAGAAACTGATATTCTAGCTCTATTTCGTATAACTCCTCAACCAGGTGTAGATCCTGTAGAAGCTGCGGCTGCTGTTGCTGGTGAATCTTCTACAGCAACATGGACAGTAGTATGGACAGATTTACTGACGGCTTGTGATATCTACCGAGCGAAAGCATATCGTGTCGATCCTGTTCCAGGAACAAACGATCAATATTTCTCATATATTGCATATGAATGTGATTTATTTGAGGAAGGTTCTCTTGCAAACTTAACTGCATCTATCATCGGTAACGTATTTGGTTTTAAAGCTGTTAAAGCATTACGTTTAGAAGATATGAGAATTCCTTACGCTTACCTTAAAACGTTCCAAGGTCCCGCTACAGGTGTCGTCGTGGAAAGAGAAAGATTAGATAAATTTGGACGTCCTTTATTAGGAGCTACTGTTAAACCTAAATTAGGTCTTTCAGGTAAAAATTATGGTCGTGTTGTTTACGAAGGTTTAACAGGTGGTCTTGATTTCCTTAAAGATGATGAAAACATTAATTCGCAACCATTTATGAGATGGAAAGAGCGTTTCTTATATTGTATGGAAGGTGTTAACCGTTCAGCAGCAGCTACAGGTGAAGTTAAGGGTTCTTATCTTAATGTTACTGCAGCAACAATGGAAAATATGTATGAACGTGCAGAATACTCTCATGCTATTGGTAGTGTTATTTGTATGATTGATTTAGTGGTTGGATATACAGCAATCCAAACTATGGCAATTTGGGCTCGAAAAGCTGAGATGATTTTACATTTACATCGTGCGGGTAACTCTACTTATGCACGTCAAAAAAATCATGGTATTAACTTTAGGGTTATTTGTAAATGGATGCGTATGTCTGGTGTAGATCATATTCATGCAGGTACAGTTGTAGGGAAACTAGAAGGAGATCCTTTGATGGTTAGAGGATTCTATAATACGCTATTATTAACTGAGTTAAAAATTAATTTAGCTGAAGGGCTATTTTTCGATATGGATTGGGCATCGCTTCGAAAATGTGTTCCTGTAGCGTCAGGTGGTATTCATTGTGGTCAAATGCATCAACTTCTTTATTATTTAGGCGATGATGTTGTTCTACAATTTGGAGGTGGTACAATTGGTCACCCTGATGGTATACAAGCCGGTGCGACAGCAAATCGTGTTGCTTTAGAAGCAATGGTTCTAGCTAGAAATGAGGGTCGTGATTATGTTGGTGAAGGACCGGAAATTTTACGTACCGCAGCAAGTACTTGTGGACCGTTAAAAGCAGCTTTAGATCTATGGAAAGATATTACTTTTGAATATACTTCAACAGATACACCTGATTTTGTTGAAGTAGCAACTGAAAATCCTTAGATCTATTCTGTTCTGTAGTTTAATTTTTACTATAAAAGAACAGACTAATAAATTTTAATCTTTTTAATATTTTACATTAAAACAAAAGACAGAAAAAGTTTAGTAGTTAACTAAAAATAAAATTAAAATATTTACATTAAATAAAATAATTGAAGAGTAATGAGACTTACACAAGGATGTTTTTCATTTTTACCAGATTTAAGTGACGAACAAATTAAACAGCAAGTTGGTTATGCTATTTCAAAAGGATGGGCTATTAGTGTAGAATGGACAGATGATCCTCATCCTCGTAATGCGTATTGGGAGTTATGGGGCCTTCCATTATTTGATGTTAAAGACTCTGCAGCAGTTATGTATGAGTTAAATGAATGCAGAAGAATTAATCCTGAAGGCTATATTAAAATTAATTGTTATGATGCTAGTAAGGGAACAGAAAGTTGTGCTTTATCTTTTATTGTACAACGTCCTGCCGAAGAGCCTGGTTTCTATCTAGAACGTAATGAAGTAGGTGGTCGTAATATTCAGTATACAATTTCAAGTTACGCTGTTCAAGCAAGACCTGCAGGCGATAGATACTAAGATCATTTTTATAGATTTTTTACAAGAATAAAAATTCGTAAATTTTTATGCTTGTAAAAAATTTATAAAAATAATCTTCGAACTTGATATGCTAATGAATTAAAACTTAATTGTTAATTTATTTCAAGAATTCAAATAATTTTCATGTTCTATGATCTTTTTTTTCAATTATACAAGATAAAGATAAATTGATTTATATATTTAGGAATTTATATAAATATTGAGATTTTTATTTTCTGTAGATTTGACAAATCTATAGATGTTATATAAGATAAAAATAGAGTTTCTCTTAAGCCCCCATCGTCTAGAGGCCTAGGACATCTCCTTTTCACGGAGAAAACAGGGATTCGAATTCCCTTGGGGGTAGGTTAAATAAGAAATTTAATAGTTAATTAATAATCGACTATAAATATCTTATTAGTAATAATAAGATATTTTATTAAGTTTCTTTTTTTTTTGAAATTCATTATAATAAAGTAGTGAAAACTCAATTCTTAATAATTCTGCTTAAAGAAAATTATTTAATAAAATTTGAGCGTTTCCTATCTTTATGTTTCCAAAGAGGAAAAATTAAATGAACTCCAAAAAAAAAGAAACAAAAGTTAAAGTTTTAGTTGATCGTGATAATATTAATACTACTAGTTTTGAAAAATGGGCGAAACCAGGACATTTTTCACGTACACTATCAAAAGGTCCAAAAACAACAACCTGGATTTGGAATTTGCATGCTGATGCTCATGATTTTGATAGTCAAACAAAATCTTTAGAAGAAGTTTCAAGAAAAATCTTTAGTGCACATTTTGGACAATTAGCTATAATATTTTTGTGGATAAGTGGAATGCATTTTCATGGTGCGTATTTTTCAAATTACTTAACATGGTTAAATAATCCTATTGCTATTAAGCCTAGTGCTCAAGTAGTTTGGCCTATTGTTGGTCAAGAAATTTTAAATGGAGATGTTGGCGGAAATTTCCAAGGTGTGCAAATAACATCAGGGTTCTTTCAATTATGGCGTGCTGAAGGTATAACAAGTGAAATTGAACTATACTGGACAGCTATCGGAGGTTTAATAATGTCCGGTTTAATGCTATTTGGGGGTTGGTTTCACTACCATAAAGCTGCTCCAAAGTTAGAATGGTTTCAAAATGTGGAATCAATGTTAAACCATCATTTGTCAGGGTTATTAGGATTAGGTTGTCTTGCCTGGTCAGGTCATCAAATCCATATAGCACTACCTATTAATAAATTATTAGATGCTGGTGTAGCTTCACAAGAAATTCCTTTACCTTACGAATTTCTTATTAATAGAGAGTTAATTGGACAACTATATCCGAGTTTTAAACAAGGTTTAGTACCCTTTTTTTCATTTAATTGGCGTGAATATTCAGATTTTCTAACTTTTAAAGGCGGATTAAACCCTGTTACTGGCGGATTATGGTTAAGTGATACTGCTCATCATCATCTAGCTTTAGCAGTATTATTTATTGTCGCTGGACATATGTATCGTACCAATTGGGGAATAGGTCACAGTATGAAAGAAATTTTAGAAGCTCATAAAGGACCTTTTACAGGGGCTGGTCATACTGGTCTGTATGAAATTTTAACAACTTCTTGGCATGCTCAATTAGCTATCAATTTAGCCATGATCGGATCATTAAGCATTATAGTTGCGCATCATATGTACGCTATGCCACCATATCCTTATATCGCAACAGACTATGCTACTCAGCTTTCTCTATTTACACATCATATGTGGATTGGTGGATTTTGTGTTGTAGGTGGTGCAGCGCACGGAGCCATTTTTATGGTTCGTGATTATAATCCTGCAAAGAATTATAATAATTTATTAGATCGAGTGGTTCGTCATCGAGATTCTATTATTTCTCATTTAAACTGGGTTTGTATTTTTTTAGGATTTCATAGTTTTGGTCTATACATACATAATGATACTATGAGAGCATTAGGCCGCGCTCCTGATATGTTTTCAGATACGGGTATACCGTTAAAACCAATTTTTGCACAAACAATTCAAAATTTACATTTAATTGCACCGACCAATACAGCGCCCAATGCCTTAACGACAGCAAGTTATATTTTTGGAGGAGATATTGTTTCAGTTGGATCAAAAATTGCCATCATGCCAATGAAATTAGGTACTGCGGATTTTATGGTTCATCATATTCATGCTTTTACAATTCATGTGACAGTTTTAATTTTATTAAAAGGCGTATTATATGCTCGTAGTTCAAAATTAATACCAGATAAAGCCAATTTAGGGTTCCGTTTTCCTTGTGATGGACCTGGTAGGGGGGGTACTTGTCAAGTCTCAGCTTGGGATCATGTATTTCTAGGTTTATTCTGGATGTATAATTCAATATCAGTAGTAATATTTCATTTTAGTTGGAAAATGCAGTCTGATATATGGGGTTCTGTAGCACCAACAGGAACAGTTTCTCATATTACAGGAGGGAATTTTGCACAAAGTGCATTAACAATCAATGGGTGGTTAAGAGATTTTTTATGGGCACAAGCCTCACAAGTAATTCAATCTTATGGTTCAGCATTATCTGCTTATGGTTTAATATTTCTTGGAGCACATTTTATTTGGGCGTTTAGCTTAATGTTTTTATTTAGTGGACGCGGATATTGGCAAGAACTTATTGAATCAATAGTTTGGGCGCATAACAAAATTAAAGTTGCTCCAGCTATTCAACCTCGTGCGTTAAGCATTACACAAGGTAGGGCTGTGGGATTAGCACATTATTTATTGGGTGGTATAGGTACCACTTGGTCTTTCTTTTTAGCAAGAATTATTTCTGTAGGATAAAATTAATGAGGTAAAATATTTATGGTAACTAAATTTCCAAAATTTAGCCAAGCTTTAGCACAAGATCCGACTACTAGAAGAATTTGGTTTGGAATTGCAACAGCTCATGATTTTGAAACACATGATGGAATGACTGAAGAGAATTTATATCAAAAAATTTTTGCTTCTCATTTTGGTCATTTAGCAATTATTTTTCTTTGGACATCAGGTAATTTATTCCACGTTGCGTGGCAAGGTAATTTTGAACAATGGGCATTAAATCCATTAAAAGTAAAACCCATTGCTCATACAATTTGGGATCCACATTTTGGCGAACTGGCAATGAAAGCTTTTACAAAAGGAGGAGCTTTCTATCCAGTAAATATTTCTTATTCAGGTGTTTATCACTGGTGGTATACTATTGGTATGCGAAATAATAATGACTTATATCTAGGTTCTATTTTTCTAATAGCCTTATCTAGTTTATTATTATTTGCTGGATGGTTACATTTACAACCAAAATTCCTTCCAAGTTTATCGTGGTTTAAAACGAATGAATCACGCTTAAACCATCATTTAACAGGTTTGTTTGGAGTTAGCTCATTAGCTTGGACAGGACATTTAGTTCATGTGGCAATTCCGGAATCACGTGGTATCAATATTGGTTGGGATAATTTTCTAACAACTTTACCTCATCCTGAAGGTTTAACACCATTTTTTGATGGGAATTGGAATGTCTATTCGCAAAATCCAGATACTATAGAACATATTTTTGGTACAACAATAGGAGCGGGTACAGCTATTTTAACTTTTTTAGGGGGATTCCATCCACAATCTCAATCACTTTGGCTTACTGATATTGCGCATCATCATCTTGCAATCGCAATTGTATTTATAATTGCTGGTCATATGTATCGAACAAATTTTGCGATTGGTCATAATATGAAAGAGATTTTAGACGCCCATCGTCCACCAGGAGGAAGATTAGGTGCGGGTCATCGTGGTCTATTTGACACAATAACAAACTCTTTACATATGCAATTAGGATTAGCGTTAGCATCTTTAGGTGTTATAACATCATTAGTTGCACAACATATGTATGCAATACCACCTTATGCTTTTATGGCAAAAGATTTTACAACTGAAGCTGCTCTTTACACGCATCATCAATATATAGCAGGTTTTTTAATGGTAGGCGCTTTTGCGCATGGAGCAATTTTCTTTGTTCGAGACTATGATCCAGAACAAAATAAAGATAATGTTTTGGCTAGAATGCTTGAGCATAAAGAGGCAATTATTTCTCATTTAAGTTGGGTAAGTTTATTTTTAGGTTTTCACACTTTAGGTTTATATATTCATAATGATACTGTAGTTGCATTTGGCCAACCAGAGAAACAAATATTAGTAGAACCTGTTTTTGCACAATTTATTCAAGCAGCATCAGGAAAAGCTATTTACGGTTTTGATCTTTTATTATCTTCGAAAGAAAGTCCTGCTAGTATGGCTGGTAGTGAAATTTGGCTACCTGGGTGGATTGAAGCAATAAATAATGAGAAAAATGATTTGTTTTTAACGATTGGTCCTGGCGATTTTTTAATACATCATGCAATTGCGTTAGGTCTACACGTTACTGCCTTAATTTTAGTTAAAGGGGCTCTAGATGCACGTGGATCTAAATTAATGCCAGATAAAAAAGATTTTGGTTATAGTTTCCCATGTGATGGTCCAGGGCGTGGTGGTACTTGTGATATATCAGCTTGGGATGCTTTTTATTTAGCAATGTTTTGGATGTTAAATACAATTGGTTGGGTTACTTTCTATTGGCATTGGAAGCACGTAACGATTTGGCAAGGAAATACAGCTCAATTTAATGAGTCCTCAAATTACATTATGGGATGGTTACGAGACTATTTATGGTTAAATTCTTCTCCATTAATTAATGGTTATAATCCTTATGGTATGAATAGTTTATCTGTTTGGGCCTGGATGTTCCTATTTGGTCATCTAATTTGGGCTACTGGATTTATGTTTTTAATTTCTTGGAGAGGATATTGGCAAGAGCTTATAGAAACTTTAGTTTGGGCTCATGAGCGCACACCTCTAGCTAATTTAGTTCGCTGGCGCGATAAACCTGTTGCTTTATCGATTGTTCAAGCTAGACTAGTGGGGTTAATTCACTTTACCGTAGGGTATATTTTAACATATGCTGCGTTTGTTATTGCTTCAACGGCTGGAAAATTTGGTTAATCTATACTATAATATTTAATTAGATTTATTAATATTAATAAATCTAATTAAATATTATAGTATAGATTAACCAAATTTTTATGGCTAAAAAATCACTGATTCAACGAGAGAGAAAAAGAGAAAAACTTGTTTCTCGATATATGGAAAGGCGTAAATTCCTTCTATTAGAACGTAAGAGAACTACTAATTTTGTTCAGCAAACGAAAATTAACCGAAAAATACAAAAATTACCTCGAAATAGTTCAAAAATAAGACTAAGAAATAGATGTTGGAGAACTGGACGTACTCGGGGGGTCTATAGAGATTTTGGTCTATGTAGACATATGATTCGAGAAATGGCGCTTAATTGTATTTTACCTGGGGTCAAGAAGGCAAGTTGGTAATTTGTTATTCTAATATATATATATTAGAATAACTAGTTAATTGATTAAACTTATAAAAGGTAATAATTAAAAAGTATTATCTCTTTTATTTTTATTAAAAAGTATTAAAGTTTTTATAAACCAAGTTTATTTCCACGTCGGTATTGCAAAAAAGCAGCAACAAATAAACCTATTAAAGTAACTGGAATTAAACCTAATACTATACCAAAAAGAAGAGGTTCAAGCATAATTTATATGTATTTATATATATATATAATATGATGTTTAAAAATTTATCTAAAACCAACTGAAGCTTGCCAAAGGAAGGCAAGTAATAAAAAAAGAACAGGTATAATTGGTAAAATATCTACAATTGGGCTATAAATTGCATAAAGTTCTGGCAATTTTGTTAGTAATATACTTTCCATATTTAATATTTTATTATTATTTATATAACATTATAATACTAGTATTGAACTATAATATCCAATAAAGTAGAGTTAAAGGATAAATGTTAATATAAGATATATAATATATTAACATTTATATTTAGTATAGTATATTATATATAATAATACAAATAAAATATATGTTACGTGCATTATTATAAGGTAATAATGTTTAATGGTAAAAAAGATTAATATAAGGGGAAGGGGTTTGGATTTTCTAAGGAAATGACGAGATCGAGATGTTAATAATTGATACTAATGTATCAACTATTAACAAATTCTAGAAATTTGTATAACAAAAAAGATTAGATTTACCAAATTAACCAACAATAGAAGGAGCTGAAACAGCAACAGGTAAAACTTCGTTAGATGCTAAATCTAATGGGAAGTTGTGAGCGTTACGTTCATGCATTACTTCCATTCCTAAATCTGCACGATTGATAATATCAGCCCATGTGTTAATTACACGACCTTCGCTATCTACAACAGATTGGTTAAAGTTGAACCCATTTAAATTAAATGCCATAGTACTTACACCTAAAGCAGTTAACCATATTGCAATTACTGGCCATGCTGCAAGGAAGAAATGTAAAGCACGAGAATTATTGAAACTAGCGTATTGGAAGATTAAACGACCAAAGTAACCATGTGCAGCTACAATGTTGTAAGTTTCTTCTTCTTGGCCAAATTTGTAACCATAGTTTACAGATTCAACTTCACTTGTTTCACGAATTAAACTTGAAGTTACTAAAGAACCATGCATAGCACTGAATAGTGAACCACCAAATACACCAGCTACACCAGCCATATGGAATGGGTGCATTAAGATGTTGTGCTCAGCTTGGAATACAATCATAAAGTTGAAAGTACCAGAAATACCTAATGGCATACCATCAGAGAAACTACCTTGACCAATAGGGTAAACTAAAAATACTGCAGAAGCTGCTGCTACTGGAGCAGAAAAAGCTACAAAAATCCAAGGACGCATACCTAAACGGTAGCTAAGTTCCCATTCACGACCCATCCAACAAGCAACACCAATTAAAAAATGGAAAACTACTAATTGGTAAGGACCACCATTGTATAGCCACTCTTCAATTGATAAAGCTTCCCAAATAGGGTAGAAGTGAATACCAATTGCATTTGAACTAGGGATAACAGCACCACTAATGATGTTGTTTCCATATAATAAAGATCCAGCTACAGGTTCACGTATACCGTCAATATCTACAGGAGGTGCTGCAATAAAAGCGATAATATAGCAAGATGCCGCCGTTAATAACGTAGGTATCATTAAACAACCAAACCAACCGATGTATAAACGATTTTCAGTACTAGTAATCCATGTAGCAAATGTACCCCAATCTCTTTTTTCTTCACGTCTTTCTAAAGTTGCAACCATAATAATTTTTATTAAATAATTTTTATTCTTCCCAGGTACTTTCTAAGTTAAATTATTAATATCCTGTTAATAATTAGTATAGCTTTTGTTTAGTGTAAGTTTGTTCCTTTTGTTATAGAAATGTTTACTTTATATTTTTAAGCTATTAACGTTGTAAATTTGTTAATAAAGTTTATTTTACATATTTCAATTTTTATATTGACAACTTAAATCATAACAGATTATACTATCCTATAATATAGAATTAATTCTTTTTTAATAGTCTTAATTGATTCTTTAATTTTTTAATTTTAAATAAAATAATTGTTACTAGTATTAAACATGTCACATTCTGTCAATATATATGATACTTGTATAGGTTGTACACAATGCGTTCGTGCTTGTCCTACTGATGTTTTAGAAATGGTTCCATGGGATGGCTGTAGAGCAGGACAAATTGCCTCTGCTCCTCGTACCGAAGACTGTGTAGGTTGTAAGCGTTGTGAAACTGCTTGTCCTACTGATTTTTTAAGTATTCGTGTTTATTTAGGGGCTGAGACAACACGTAGTATGGGATTAGCTTATTAAAATAAATTTGCTAAGCATAAACTATGCTTAGCAAATTTATTTTAATAATGGGTTGCTAACTCAATGGTAGAGTAATCGGCTTTTAACCGAAAAGTTCTGGGTTCAAGTCCCAGGTGACCCAGTTTTTTTTTATTTTTTAAAAAGTTTACTTATAAGTATAAGTTCTTTTTGATTTATATTATTATGGATTCTTGTATTTTTTGATCACGATCTAATGTCCCTTTCGGTTCAACTGGTTCTTTATCTTTATCTTTATACCTAGGTAATGAAAGTTTATATTTTTTTACTTGTTTTGGTATAGGTTTTTGTTCTTGTTTTTCCTCTTCTTCTTTTTTAAAAGTTTTTGTTATCGAAACTTTAACTTTGTTAAATTCTACATCTACCAGTATATCCACTGGATCATCATCATTATCAACATTATCTTTTTTATAACGTAAATATTCAAGTGAAACTTTGTCTTCAACTAATTTTACAATTGCTCGACGTAAAGGTCTAGCACCATAAGTTGGGTTAAAGCCTTCTTCGATCAACAATTCCATCATTCTTGGTGTTAAAGATAGGGAAATATTTTTTTCGTTTTTTACTCTTTCAACTAAATCATTGATCATAATGATAGCAATCTCTTTAATATTATTTTTTGTTAATTGCTCAAAAACAATAATTTCATCAATACGATTTAAAAACTCTGGTTTAAAAAATGCCTTAAGACTTTCGCCAACAGTATTACATAATTGAGCATATTTTGTTTTTCTTGTATCACTTGTTTCCCCACTAAATCCAATACCTTGTGAATTTGTTTCATTATTCTGAATTGCCTTAGAGCCTAAATTTGATGTCATTATTAAAATTGTATTTTTAAAATCAATAAGACGGCCTTGAGAGTCTGTTAATCGCCCATCTTCAAGTATTTGAAGTAGCAAATTAAATACATCTGGATGTGCTTTTTCAACTTCATCAAATAACACAACAGTATAGGGTTTACGTCGAACAGCTTCAGTTAATTGCCCCCCTTCATTATAACCAATGTAACCAGGTGGAGATCCGATTAATTTAGCTACAGTATGTCGTTCCATAAATTCTGACATATCTAAACGGACCATTGAATCTTCAGCTCCAAAAAAGAATGAAGCAAGAGTTTTGGTTAATTCGGTTTTTCCTACCCCTGTAGGACCTGAAAAAAAGAAGCTTGCTATAGGTCGTTTCATATTTCTCATCCCAACTCTTGCTCTACGGATAGCTCGTGCTATAGCCGATACAGCTTCTTTTTGCCCAATTACTCTTGTATGAAGGACATTTTCTAACTCTAATAATCTTGTATTTTCATCTTTTGTAATTTTTGTTACTGGTACACCCGTCCATAATGCAACGATTGAAGCGACATCTTGAGCCCCAACTTTTAATCTTTCAAGTACACCTTTAGGAACCACTCGTTTTTGTGCTTTAATAATCGCACCCATTTGAGCCCGTAAATTTAGTTCATCATCACGAATTTCAGTAGCTTTTTCAAACCTTTGTTCTCGAACAGCTAAATCTTTATCATCTAAAATATTTCGTAATTCTTTGTCAAGAATATAGGCAGCCTCGGGAAGACGATAATTAACTAATCTAACTCTAGCACTTCCCTCATCAATTAAATCAATTGCTTTATCAGGTAAAAATCTATCAGCTATATATTGCGCACCTAAATTTGCTGCGGCAACTAATGCCTCATTAGTAATTTCTAATCTATGGTGTTGTTCATAACGTAGACGTAAACCTTTCAAGATCGTTATAGTTTCTTCAATACTTGGTTCATTAATCCATACAGGTTGAAAACGACGTTCTAAAGCTGGATCTTTTTCAATATGCTGTCTATATTCATCAATTGTTGTAGCTCCAATACATTGTAATTCTCCACGTGCTAAAGCAGGTTTTAATATATTAGCAGCATCTAATGCACCCTCTGCTGCACCAGCACCTACTAATGTATGAACTTCATCAATTACAATAACTATATTTTTCTGTTCTTTTAATTCTTGAACAATTCGTTTTAAACGCTCTTCAAACTCTCCTCTATATTTAGTCCCAGCTAGTAGTAATGTAACGTCCAAAACAAAAACTTTATATTCATGTAATTCACTTGGAACTTCACGTTGTATAATCCTTTGTGCTAAACCTTCAGCTACAGCTGTTTTACCTACTCCAGGTTCACCAATTAAAATGGGATTATTTTTACGACGTCTAGACAAAATTTGTATTACACGCTCAATCTCATTTTGTCTACCAACTACAGGATCTAATTTTGCTCTTTCTGCTGCTTCAGTTAAATCTGTAGTATATTCAAGAAGATTCGGCGTAGCTAATGATGCCCGATCTAAGTCATCGAAAAGGAATAAATCTTTTGTTTGATTTTGATCGCCTACCCCAACATTAGCTAATACTTTTGAACCTGCTTCATGATTTTGATCTAATTCATTTAAGACATAAGCTTTAATACGAGGAATATTAGCGCCAAGATTTTGTAAAACTTTTGCACAGATACCATCAGTATCATTTAAAAGGGCTAGAAAAATATGCTCCGTATTAATATAACTATGATTTAAATCTTTAGATTGTTTTATTGACATTTCTAATATTTTTTTAGCTCTTGGGGTGAATGGTATTTCAATTGCTACGAATCCTGTACCTTTACCTATTAGACGCTCTACTTCCATTCTTACCTTTCTAATAGTAATTCCGTATTCTCTGACAGCATTAATCGCTACACCGCAACCTTCGCCTAATAGGCCTAAGAGTATTTGTTCTGTTCCTACAAAATTATGACCTAGACGTCTTGACTCTTCTTGCGACATCATAATTACTTGTAGTGCTCTTTCTGTAAATCGTTCAAACATACTATTGTCTCCTAACCTAGTATTAATTAATTATATGTGATTTGTTGATATACCACGAAAATAGTTTTTTTTAGATTTTAAAAAACTATTATACTCCAATATATTACAAATTTCAAAATTTATATTAAAATTTATGTTATATAGGAGATTTATTCCTTTTTTTAGTAATAATAATTATTATTGTATAATAATTATTATTTCTAAAAAAAAATAATTATTTTTTTTAAATTAATTTATGGCAAAAAATAAAGGGACTAGAATTATTGTAACATTAAGATGTACAACTTGTAAATCAATTGGAAAAAATAACGAGGAAAAAAAAATTATTAATAATAAGATATCCAATGTTAGACTAAGTACAAAAAAACTTAACTATACAACAACAAAAAATCGTAGAAATACTCCTGATCGATTAGAACTAAAGAAATTTTGCCCTAATTGTAATAACCATACAATACACAAAGAAATAAAATAAGGAAAAGAAAATGCTTAATAATTTGTCATCAAAAACAAAGCGTAACAATTATAAACTTAAACCAAATGAAAAAATTGATTATAAACAAGTCGATATTTTAGTTTCATTTTTAACTGAACATGGTAAAATTAAATCTCGTCGTTCAACAGAATTAACCTTAAAACAACAAAGACAATTATCACGAGCTATTAAAACCGCTCGTTCCTTGAATTTACTACCTTTTGTAACATCATTAGAAGATTAGAAACAACTTTTTTTATTTAAAGACTAAAGAATATTATGAGTCGTTCACAGAGAAATGATAACTTTATTGATAAAACTTTTACAATTATTGCTGATATTATATTAAAAGTTTTTCCTGCGAGTAAAGAAGAAAAAGAAGCTTTTTTTTATTATAAGGATGGTATGTCTGCACAATCAGAAGGGGAATATGCTGAAGCTTTAGAAAACTACTATGAGGCTTTACAATTAGAAGAAGATCCTTATGATCGTAGTTTTATTTTGTATAATATTGGCTTAATATATTCTAGTAATGGAGAATACTTAAAAGCTTTGGAGTATTATCATAAGGCCCTAGAACTGAATCAAAATTTACCACAGGCTTTAAATAATATTGCTGTTATATATCATTATCAAGGTGTAAAGGCATCTGAAAAACAAAATATTGATGTTGCTAAATTACTTTTTAATAAAGCAGCTGAATATTGGAAACAAGCGATTAATTTAGCACCAAATAATTATATTGAAGCTCAAAACTGGCTACGTACAACCGGTCGACTTTCAAGTTAGCTGATGGAACTATTGTTTTATTAGTTAAATTGAAAGTACGTTATTAAGTTTTTAATAGAAATTCATTAGTTTTTTGCTTTGGATAATCTAGTCAAAGATTTTTAAAATCCATTAGTTATTAAAGAAGTAAATAAAAATAAATTTAGTTCAAAATTAAAAACTTGCTAGACTAGATTTCATTCTTATTTAATATCCTATGAAAAATATAGTTATGGAAAAAAATAATATTGGATGTATTACACAAGTTATTGGCCCTGTTGTTGATGCAGTTTTTTCTTCAGGTATTTTACCAAAAATTTATAATGCTCTCAAAGTAGAAGGAAAGGATGGTCCTATAATTTGCGAAGTGCAGCAATTATTAGGCGATAATAGAGTACGTGCTATTGCGATGAGTGCAACTGATGGATTACAAAGAGGTGTTGCTGTTTATGATACTAAAGCTCCAATTTCTGTTCCTGTTGGAAAAACAACTCTTGGGCGAATTTTTAATGTTCTAGGGCAACCTATTGATAATTTAGGGGATACATCGGGTAATGAAACATTACCTATTCACCGTCCAGCACCAGCATTCACGGATCTTGAGACTAAACCTGCTATATTCGAAACTGGTATTAAGGTAGTTGATTTATTGGCTCCATATCGTCGAGGGGGAAAAATTGGATTATTTGGTGGTGCTGGAGTGGGCAAAACAGTACTAATTATGGAATTAATTAATAATATTGCTAAAGCTCATGGCGGGGTATCTGTTTTTGGTGGCGTAGGTGAGAGAACTCGTGAAGGTAATGACTTATATATGGAAATGAAAGAATCTGGTGTAATTAATGAAACAAAATTATTAGAATCTAAAGTGGCATTGGTGTATGGTCAAATGAATGAACCACCTGGAGCCCGTATGCGTGTCGGATTAACTGCATTGACAATGGCTGAATATTTTCGAGATATTAATAAGCAAGATGTTTTGTTGTTTATAGATAATATCTTTAGATTTGTTCAAGCAGGTTCTGAAGTTTCCGCTCTGTTAGGTCGTATGCCATCTGCCGTAGGATACCAACCAACCTTAGGTACTGAGATGGGGGCTTTACAAGAACGAATAACTTCGACTAATCAAGGGTCAATTACTTCTATTCAAGCAGTTTATGTTCCTGCAGATGACTTAACTGATCCCGCTCCAGCAACGACTTTTGCTCATTTAGACGCAACAACAGTATTATCAAGAGGATTAGCTGCAAAAGGAATTTACCCAGCAGTAGATCCGTTAGACTCAACGTCAACTATGTTACAACCTTTAATTGTAGGTGAGGAGCATTATAAAACAGCACAATTAGTAAAAGAAACGTTACAACGTTATAAAGAATTACAAGATATTATCGCTATTTTAGGTATTGATGAATTATCAGAGGAAGATCGTTTAGTAGTTGATCGTGCAAGAAAAATTGAACGTTTTTTATCTCAACCTTTTTTTGTAGCAGAAGTTTTTACGGGTTCACCTGGAAAATATGTTGATTTAGAAAGTACAATCAAAGGTTTTAATATGATTTTAGCTGGAGAATTAGATGATTTACCTGAACAAGCCTTCTATTTGGTTGGTGATATCAATGAAGCTATATCGAAAGCAAAAACTTTAAATAATTAATTAGGAAATTTTTCAATGAGTTTAAATATTCGTGTTATTGCTCCGGATGGATTAATTTGGGATACTAGAGTCGATGAAGTAGTTTTACCAAGTCTTACTGGTCAATTAGGTATACTTAAAGGTCATGCTCCTTTAATTACTGCGTTAGAAATAGGAATTTTAAGAATTAAAGTTAAATCATCATGGACACCAATTATTGTCTTAGGAGGTTTTGCTGTCATTAAAAATGATGAAGTTGTGGTTTTAATTAGTGGAGTTGAGGAGATGTCAAAACAAGAGTATTCTCAAGCAAAAGAACTGTTAAACCAAGCAACCAAAAATTTAGATTTAGCTAAAACTACAAAAGAAAAAATTGATGCGTCTCAAGAAATGAAAATAGCTTCGTCAAGACTACAGGCTTTCCAATTTATAGGATCATAAATCCTTCGTAATTATTAGATATTACTTACGACTTATGAGAAAAAATAACAATTTATTAAAATTTAAATTTTATTCCAATTTGAGTAGCTTTACTTCTTCCTCACGTTCAGATACAGAATTATACTTTAATGAACATTTTGATGAATTAAGACATCGAATTTTCTATATTTTAACTTTTTTGTGTATTTTTACTTTTATTACATTTTATAATGTAAAAGTAATAGTTAAAATTTTAGAGAATCCGGTTACAAAAATACAATTTTTTCAATTATCACCTGGAGACTATTTTCTTTCAACATTAATCATATCTTTTTCTCTAGGAATTTTATTTTCTACACCTTTACTATTAAGTCAGTTATTATTATTTTTTCGACCCGCTTTAAATAAAAATGAACGAAAAAGTATATTTTGGTTATTGTTGAGTTCTCTTTTTTTATTTTTTTTAGGGTTATTATTTTCTTATTTTTTATTAATTCCTGCTGCTATAAATTTCTTTATTTTTTATGGTTCAGAAGTTATTGAACCATTATGGTCATTTAATCAGTATTTTACTTTTGTCTCCGCGTTATTTTTTAGTACTGGATTAGTTTTTCAAGTTCCAATTGTTCAGATTATTTTAAGTTTATTTAAAATGGTAGATCCAATAAAGATGTTTAATTATTGGCGGCCAATGATACTCTTTTCTACAATCTTAGGAGCTATATTAACACCATCTGCGGATCCAATAACACAATTATTATTGTCTAGTGCCTTATTTTTATTATATTTTCTTGGAAGTCTTATTTCTATTAATCTAATAAAAAAACAAGCTAAAAAAGTATAGCTGATCTAAGTTACTCTAATTTTTATTATTGTCTTTATATAAAGAAGTATTATTTATTAAACTTTTATTTTACTGAGTTTGAATATGAAAATTTTGAAAAAAATAATGGAAATTCTTCTGATAAGCTTTATGTTTATCTATATTAGTTTTACGTTTTCTTATAAAGATTCGCAAGCATATCCTATTTATGCTCAACAAGCATATGCAAATCCGCGTGCAGCGAATGGTAGACTAGCTTGTGCAAATTGTCACTTAGCAGAAAAACCTATACAAATAGAATCACCTAAAGCAATTCTTCCCAATAAAGTTTTTGAAGCCGCGGTTAAAATTCCCTATCCCAAGGAAGCAAAGCAAATTTTGGGTAACGGCCAATTAAGTGGCTTAAATGTTGGTGCTGTTGTTATCTTACCAGAGGGTTTTAAATTAGCTCCAAGTAATTTAATTTCAAAAGAAATTCAAGAAAAAAATAAAGGGGTTTATATTTCACCTTATAGCTCAAATCAAGATAATATATTAGTTGTTGGTCCAATTTCAGGGGATCTGCATAAAGAAATTAATTTTCCAATTTTATCACCTGACCCTGCTACTAATAAAAAAGTTAACTTTTTAAAATATCCAATCTATATTGGTGCAAATCGCGGTCGTGGCCAAATTTATCCAACAGGTGAAAAAAGTAATAATAATATAGTAACATCTTCTTTTGAAGGAGCAATCACAGAAATCCAAGCTCTAGATAAAGGGGATACGTTAATTACAATAGTAAATTCAAATGGTCAAGAATTAAAACAAACTATACCAAAAGGTCTATCACTGATCGTTTCAAAAAAAGATAATATTAAATTAGATCAACCTCTAACTAAAGATCCGAATGTTGGTGGTTTTGGACAAACAGATATAGAAATTGTTTTACAAGATCCGAATCGAGTAATTGGCTTTATTGTTTTTGCTTTTTCTGTTTTATTTACACAGATCGTTTTTGTCATTAAAAAGAAACAATTTGAGAAAGTTCAAGCAGCAGAATTAAAATTTTAAGGTTCATTTTCTCTCTTTTTTAGAGAGAAAAAAACTTTAAGGATTACTAGCACTATCGTTTATTTCATATCGATAGTAAGGTATATTTTCTGTATGTTTATTTTGAAATTCTTTTTGATACTCGTAAAATCGATCTTTAGATTTTTTCTGTCTAATAGATAATAATGGATGGTCTTTTTGAAATTCATTAGATGATGGTATAGATAATACCTCTCCACTCATAATATTTCTATTATTCCAAAAATACAAGAAATCTCCAAGTCCCATAGAGACAATTTTTGTGTTCCCTATTATACTAAATAATACTTGATCAAATTCATTAATATATATTTGCTGATTTCTGTTATTCGAATAATTTTCATAATTCTCATCTAATGTTACATTAGATCTTATTATTCTATGTTTTATCAACCAACTTTTTATATTTTGTATCCTTTTGTTATAATAAATTACCCTCTTTTTTAAATTAAGAGAATCATCAATATAATCCACATTTGTGATAAAAGTAGAGTTATATTTTTTATAAGGTTCTAAGATTTCCTCAATAATAGTTATTAATAAATCTTGAGCATCTTCTAAATTAGAAAAAATTGGAATAATATTTCTATTTAATAATTCATCCTTGTTATTATGAAATAGATTCTCATTATCTAAAAAGAAAAATATATTTTTTTCTCTTTTATATAAATTAATTAAATTAAAAGATTTTAATTTAATTAATTTATGTAAAAACGTGTTTTCATTATTCTCTACTGAATCCTCAGAATTTATATAATAACATTGAACATTTGTAAAAATGTTATTATCAAGAAATATGTAATTATTTACTTCTAGATCATCGTATATAGGATAACGAATTATTCTTCCTATACTATTATTATCAATAATAAATTGCTCCTGAAGTTTTAAACTTTCATTTTCTAATAACTCTTTTTCATATAAACCACGTTCTTGAGTGATTTTTAAGTCATCTAAAGACACAATTGGTATACCATCAAAATCAGCATCGCACATAATTGTATGCGTAAGTAAAAAGGGATGATTACCAGGTATACTTTCATTAAATCGCTTATTTTTAAAGTCTGATTTAGTTTTCATTTGGAAAATACCTACTCGTGAGGTTAAAGTTTTTGCATAGCCTGAATTTGATAAATCATCTAATGTACTAATTGGTATGAGGGAATTAAAGTCTTCACTATTAATCTGAGAAGATTTTGCTAAAAGATATATTTTAATATTATTTAATTTCTTATAAACTTTGGCATAATTTTTTAAATTAGGGTAATTTTTATAGTTTCTATAAATATCGCACGATTGTGCTTTTCTTGTTCTATTGATAAGAGATTGCCAATTAACGTTAGTATTAGTTTCTCTATATGTATTTTCAGTGAAAAGATTTGTAAAATTTAAATTACTAGGAAAATAAGACATAACATTTATATTTACCATATTTTATGAATTTATAGTTTATAAAAATATCAATATTTTTATTTATATCTACATAGTAGATATAAATAAATTATATTATCTATAGGGTCGTATCAATTGAGTTTTTTTCATTAAAAAACGGGGAATGTTAATGCATCAGGATAAAATCTGTTAGCTTCAATAATAAATCCAGCAGTAAAGGTCATCCAAACTGCAAGTAAAACAGGAGCGGTTGAAAGATATTTTAAAAAGTTTTCCATAATATTTAAATTTTTTTAAGTTATCGAATAATAAAATTTTCTTATCTAGGAGAAACAGTAATTTCAGAGTCTGAAGCTAAAAAACTCCCACTAGTAAATTCTTGCCATGCTGAAATTGGCCAAATGAAGCCCGACGACATTATTTTTATTGCTAATGGTACATCGATAATAATTTCTTTTTCAGTTGGATTTGCAGTGGTACTAATCTTATTTATATAACTACGGCCAACCCAACCAATCCAACCACTAATATATATGAACATTACTCCTGGAATTATAAATTCAACAGCATGATCCCATCTTCCATCTGTTATAAGATGAGGTAAACCATCTTTTCCACATAATAATTCTGAATTAGAATAACGACCAAATCTCTGTTTAGTTCTATTTATTTGCTGTTCTAAAGCTAGAGCTGGAGGAGAGCCCATTTCATATTTTTTAACTCGAGATTCTAGTTTCCTAACACTGGATTCTAATCTGTTATTAAATGCTGAGGATTCACTACATTTTGTTAAACCTGCCACATCTGCAGATACTATTAACGGTAAACTTAAAGTTAAAAAAACAATTAATAATGATTTTTTTAAAGACATATGAACCATTCTATTTTAGATATATAAAAACAATATCTTTTTAATGGAAAATAAATTTTTTATATTAGAAATCAACTCATAATATATTCTAATATAAAAATAGCAAGGTATACAAATATTATAGTCGATAATTAATTTTTCATTACTTCCTTATTGCAAAAAAGTATAAAATAAAGTTAAAGACAAACTATCGTCGATCAGTATATTGTTGTGAACTTATTTTTTGTAGTTTCTGATTACGACGAAGCGGTCGAGTAACTAATTCTAAGATTTCAATGGCATTAGTAAAACCATGTATTTGTGCAAATGTGAATTCAACCGACCATTTTGTATTTATACCTCTAGCTTCTAGTGGGTTCGCATGCGCCATACCAGTTATTACTAAATCAGGTCTGATATCACGAATTCGATCCACTTGATTATAATTATCTGGTTTTTCGATAATAATAGGTAGTGGGACCTTCTTTTCTTTACAGGTTTTTTGCAATAACTCTAATTCAGCTCCTTGATATCGCTTATCCATATATGGAATACCAATTTCAAATATAATCATTCCTGCTCGGAGTAAAAAACGTGCTAATGATATTTCTAATAAATTATCACCCATAAAGAAAACACTTTTACCTTTAATTAAGCTAATATAATTAAACATTTTATTCCAAATTTCATCTTCTCTTTCTTTTAAGCCAATAGGTTGAATTTTTAAAATTGTACATATTTTTTCTAACCAGGCTCTAGTCCCATCAGGTCCTATGGGGAATGGTGCACCAATTAACTTACATTTTCTCCTTCTCATTAATGTTGTAGCTGTTCGACTTAGATATGGATTTACTCCACAAACATAATTTCCTTCATAGATTTGAGGTAATTCCATATAACGTCTCGAAGGTAACCAACCCGAGACATAAATCCCTTGCTTTTTTAGTTCTAAGGTAAGTTGATTAACAACTGGATCAGGTATTGAGCCAAATAAAATAAGCGGTAAATGTTCAACATAATCATAATTATTTATTTCTTGTTTCTGTAAACACTCTGAGTTCTTTAAATTTGGTCGTTGTGCTAATGCGGCTAATACTGTATCTTCTCCTTGAGTAAAAGCATAATCAAGACCATTTGCTCGTGCTACTATAATAGGTAAACTTATCTCAGCTTCTAACTTGGGAGCGATCCCCTCTAAATCCATTTTTATTATTTCTGTTGTGCATGTACCAATCCAAAAGATTACACTGGGGTTTCGATCTTGTTTTATTTGTAGACACAATCTTTTTAATTCTTCGTAATCATTTAATTGGGCTGATATATCCCCTTCTTCTAATTCTGCCATAGCATAACGAGGTTCAGCAAAAATCATAACACCTAATGCATTTTGCAAAAAATAACCACATGTTTTTGTACCAATAACTAAAAAAAAACTATCCTCGATTTTTTGATATAACCAGGCTACACAACTTATGGGACAAAATGTATGATAATTCCCAGTTTCACAATTAAAAGTTAGTTTTTCTTTCAAATTCACATTATTAATAGATTGTTTAATATTCATCTAGGTTTTATAAGTAAAAAGTTATTTTTTTTAATTAAACCGAAAAAACTTCATTTAAATCATTTTCTAAAGTACTATCATCAAATTCAGATATAGAAGTTTTATCTTGAGTTGGATTTAAATAAAAATCTGACAATAGACTAAATAATTCTCTATCTGCCGCTTCTTTTGGGACAACTCCTTCAGGATTAGCTATAAGTTGATCTGCAATATTTAAATAATATTCACAAATATAAGACAAAGAACTATCTATCTCAGTCATTTCAAATAAAGTTTTACCTTTTACTCTAGAAACTCTAATATCTTCAATAAGTGGTAACACCTCAAGAACAGGCATTGTAACAACATTAATATACTTATCAATTAGATCCCGTGTAGCTGTTCGATTTCCAATAAGTCCCGCAAGTCTTAATGAGTGGGTTCTAGCTTTTTCTCTTACAGAAGCAGCGATTCGATTAGCAGCAAATAAAGCATCAAAACCATTATCTGTAATAATTAAACAATAATCAGCATAATTTAATGGTGCAGCAAATCCACCGCAAACAACATCGCCTAAAACATCAAATAAAATAATGTCATATTCATCAAAGGCATTCAATTCTTTCAAAAGTTTTACAGTTTCACCAACGACATAACCACCACAACCAGCACCTGCTGGGGGACCTCCCGCTTCTACACAATCAACGCCCCCATAACCTTGGTAAATAACATCTTCTGGCCAAATATCTTCATAATGATAGTCTTTCGCTTGTAATGTATCAATTATTGTAGGAATTAGAAATCCTGTTAAAGTAAAAGTACTATCATGCTTAGGATCACAACCAATTTGTAGAACACTTTTTCCTCTTCTACATAAAGCAACTGAAATATTACAACTTGTGGTAGATTTTCCTATTCCTCCCTTCCCATAAACAGCTAATTTCATTTTTAACTCCTAATTTTTATACTGTATAAACTAATATAGATAAATAAATATTGATATTAGTTACTCTTAAGAGATACTAATTTATATAAATGAGATACTTCAAAAAAATAATTTTTAAAATTCTAAGTTGGAAAAGTCTAGTATGCTTTATATTATAGTTCAGAGTTAACTTTCCATCTATAATCTAAAAAGATTAAGATAGTTAATTATCAATTATAATATAAAAACGAAGACAAATATATAATTTATATTAAATATATACTAATAACTAAATTGTTTTATTGTTTTAATTTTATAAACAAATGAAGTATACTTTATAGTATACTTTTTATCACTTTAGGAGTTTAGTAATGTTCTCAGAGAATTATTTTAATTTATTGAATAATATTCTTTTTATTTTAGTATTTATATCAACCACCCTATATTGGTTTCAGTTAAGTTTTAAATTTGTAACGATTCTTAATCGAATCGGTGAAATAACATCACGTATTGCAACTTTAAATATTTTTCTTTTTTTATTAATTCGTTGGATCGAAAATGGGTATTTTCCTTTAAGTAATTTATATGAATCGCTGTTATTTTTATCTTTTATACTTCTATTTTCTTATCAGTTGTTAGAGTCAAAAGCCAAAAGTCCAATATTTGGAGGAATTGTTTTACCAATCGTTCTACTAATTAGTGGTTTCGCAGAATTAACTCTACCGCTTGAAATGCAGAAAGCAGGCGCGTTAGTACCTGCTCTACAGTCAAATTGGTTAATGATGCATGTGAGTTTGATGATGTTAAGTTATGCTATTTTACTTATAGGATCAGCTTTTTCTATTGTTTATTTAGTAACTTTTTTAGTATTTAAATATACTATAAGACCATTCGAGAAAAGATACTTCGATTATCAAGAATCTATCAGAGGATTAGTAAACCTTGCGAAAGGAGTAGCTTTAACTAGGGAAGATTATAAAATACGATCATCTATACAATCCTCATATGCATGTCCTGAAATTATAAGTTTAAACAAGATATTTCTAGAACAAGAAGCTTTTGCTGAATCTGCTCGAACTAATTTTTTATCTCAACTCGATAAATGGAGTTCAAGGACAATAAGTTTAGGCTTTCCTTTTTTAACAATTGGTATTATAGCTGGGGCTGTATGGGCTAATGAAGCTTGGGGCGCTTATTGGAGTTGGGATCCGAAGGAAACTTGGGCGTTAATTACTTGGTTAATTTTTGCTGCCTATTTACATTTAAGATTAATAGTAGGTGTAACTGGAAAGGGTCCAGCTTTTTTAGCTAGCATTGCGTTTTTTGTTGTTTGGATCTGCTATCTTGGTGTTAATTTTTTAGGGCAAGGTTTACATAGCTATGGATGGTTTGTTAATAATTAGAATTTTTAATTATATAATTAAAAATTCTACCTATTTGATTTTAGAGATAAAGAAACCTTTTATTTTTTGAGGATAATTATGGGACTTTTATAATTTTTTAGCTTATTGAAGAAGCTTTTTATCTTTTTTGATACAATATTCATTTTTCATTTTAAGAGTTCTAAAAGATTATTGAATTTACTATATAAATATTGTGTAACATAGTTAAAGGTTTACGAACGGAGAGACTTGAACTCTCACAAGAAACCTTACTAGAACCTAAATCTAGCGCGTCTGCCAATTCCGCCACGTTCGTAAAGAAAATGAATACTTATAAAGCTTACTATACACTATCGATAAATCATTAGCTTAATGTATAGTAAATTATCTACTTTATTCAAGATTTATTCAAGATTATCAACTTCTTTAATATCCAGATTTGTTTCTTTCTTCCTTATTTTTTTTTCTACTTCTTTTTTATTAAAGATAAATTTTGATTCTTCGTTTAGAATCGATTTAGCTAAGGACAAAGCCCGATTAGCCATTTTACGACCTTTTCCTTTCCATATTGCTAGTTTAATTTTACCTTTTGATTTCGATCGTCTTTTTTTAGGGACTGCCATGGAACGTTTTTTTCTTAGTAAGGTATAAGTAGTTATTAAATAAGCTACAATTCGATATATCATAAATAGAAAAAATTATTTTTTTTTCTATTACTTTTTGGTAATTAACTTATATTAATTATAAGCAAAAATTATGAAAATTAGTTATATTCATACTTTTTGCTCTTTAAATAGTTTGACTTTTAAATTTGCTCTAACGTGAAGCTATTTTATTAAATTGTTGTAAAGCTAATCTACCGATATTATATAATGCCCAAGACGCTGCGGCTAATACGGGTAAAAAAACAAAGATAAGACGTAAATCCATACTGCTCTAAGTATAATTAATTAAAAATATAATAATTTCACTCTAAATATATCTTTCATATAAAATAGATTATAGATGATAATGATTTTTTCTCTAATATAATTCGATTTGTATTGGTTCAGTCTTCTTCTAGATTAAAATTTAACTGTAAATATTAACTGTTTGTTTTTATTTATCTTTAATTATAAGTAACCATTTCTAATTGAATTTAGAAAACTTCTAAATATACTAAAAGATTACTTTCACATTGTCAAATTCATAAAAATAAATTTTTTAATTTTAGACTAGTTATTTAGTTCTAACAACATAAATAAAGGCTAAAAAATTTTATTAAATTTATATACCAAAGAAAAGAATGTAAAATAAAACAAGATGAAAGATTTTTTATTTAACATGGAGCAATTAAATGTTTTGCGAGCAATAAAAAATGAAAAGAGCATAAAAGATGCTGCAAAAAAATTGTACCTATCACAACCAGCCTTAAGTTTAAAAATCCAAAGTTTGGAGTCTAAAATTGCTTCTCCAATCTTAGAAAGAAATAAAAAACAAATATATTTTACTATAATTGGCCATTTATTAGTAAAGTATTCAACTAAAATATTACAATTATATCATGAGGCAAATCACTCTATTAAGCATATTAAAGTATTAAGAAAAATTAGTTTAATTATTGGGTCAAATGAATCTATAGGGATATACTTGTTACCAAAAATTATTAGGTTATTTTGTAAAGCTTACTCATATGCTTGTTTAACCTTAGAAATTGAGGCAACTCATTCAATATCTTGGGATGTATTTCATGGGAAAGTAGATATAGGAATTGTAGTGGAAGAAGAAATACCCTATGAAGTAATGAATTATATTTATATTATACCTTATCTTGATGAAGAAATAGTATTGATCCTTCCAAAAACCTATCAATTAAAAACTCCCAGTGTTATAACTTTGGAAGAGCTTTATAAATTAGATTTTATTGGTTTAAATCGAGACTTGATGGAAAGAAAAATTCTAAATAAAATTTTGCAAAAATATAATATTAAAGTTGAAAATTTAAAAACAAAATTCGAACTTAATTCTACTGAGGCCATTATAAGAGGTGTGCAAGCAGGTTTAGGTGTTTCATTTGTATCTATTCTATCAGTAAAAGATGAATTATTGTCTAAACGTATTAATTCAGTAATGGTCAATAGTCGTCGTATTAACAAACGTATTTCCATAATTATGAATAAGAAAAGTTATCATTCTCCTTTATTTAAAAACTTTTATACTTTTTGTTGTTTTTTGAGAAAAAACAAATTTTGAAAATAAATTATTAATGTTTTACAAATATTTTTAAATATTTGTAAAACATTAATACGGATTAATAGTTTAAGTTAAGAAGTATTAAATATGCGAAACTAACTCCTCCAAATGATCCAATAAAAAATCCTGAAGTAAATTGTTTCCAATTTTTACTTGTTAATAATTCAATCGTATTTGTTGAATCAGAATCATCAAATGTAACTTTTCCATACATTGCTAGACAAACTGTTAATATAGTAATTAATCCTACGGAAGATAAAAATCCTATTAAAGGTGCTAATTCAGAGTTTCTCAATGGTCCTAATTTTTCAAAAGGTCCTAATAATAAATACCCATGTGCCATACCAATTTCTAAACCTCGTAAAAGTGGTGATAATCCTTTTCTATAAGCAGGTAAACTAGTTAGATAGGCTTTTGTTGCTGCTGATGAAGTTACGGGCGTTGATAAATGTCCAACAGAAGGATCATTATTATAAGGTTTAATAAAACTTGTCATAATTAATTTGTTAAGAAGTTATTATGTAATAATAGTTGGATATTTTTAAAAGAAAATAATTAAAGATTGAAATAGAATAAATTATTCTATTTTAATAAAATATATATTGTTGAAAAGAATTAAATTTAGTATATTTTTACTTTAGATATATAATAGTATATATTATATTGTTTTCATAGTTTTTAATAAGTGTAAAAATGAGTATTTTAATTGATTATATTTTATTATTAAGTATTGCATTTGTATTAGCCTCTGGTTTATTCTTAGGTTTAAAAGGAATTAAGTTAATTTAGTTTAAGTTTAGCTTTTAGTTTTAGTAATTTTTTAAAAAGTTAAATTAAATTTATAATTTTAGTCTAGAGTTTTAATACTTTTAATAATGTACGATAATGAAACATGAGTAGTAAGGATATAGAGAGTTTATTAAAACGTGATGTTGTTATAGGGTCAAGACGTTTTAGTAATTATTTTTGGACAATTATTTTATTTTTAGGTGGATTAGGCTTTTTACTTGCAGGTATTTCAAGTTATTTTCAAAAAAATTTAATAAGTTTTATTAATTCCGAACAATTATCTTTTTTACCGCAAGGTCTAGTTATGACTTTTTATGGAGTTATTGCTATAAGTTTAAGTTTTTATATAGCTCTTACAATTTTTTGGGATGTGGGAAGCGGATATAATGAATTTGATAAAGAAAACGAGTTAGTCCGTATAGTACGACGAGGTTTTCCAGGTAAAAATCGTAAAATACTATTAGTTTATCAATTTAGAAATCTTAAAAGTATTAAGTTAAATATTCAAGAGGGTCTTAATCCTAAACGCATAATTTATTTATGCACTAAGGATCAACGTGAAATTCCATTAACATCAGTAGAGCAACCAAGATCTTTAGAAATTTTAGAAAATGATGCGTCAGAACTTGCACGATTTTTGAATATTAATTTAGAAGGAATTTAATTTTTTCAAAAAATTAAAATTGACTAATTAGTATCTAATTCTAAATTAATATTTGGTTATTATTACTTTAGAATTAATAAGTATAATATATATATAGTGTTATATTAATCTATACATGCGGGCATAGTTTAGTGGTAAAACCATAGCCTTCCAAGCTATTGATGCGAGTTCGATTCTCGCTGCTCGCTAATAAGACTATTAAAAGAATTAATTTCTTACCAGTCATCTGCTAAAGAATCTTTAATTTGTAAAGCAAAGAGGAATGAGAAATAATTAAATTATATTTTAGATAATTATAATCAGTATAATATATTTTTATTTAAATGGAGATAATATAAAATGTCTGGTGGTTCAACAGGAGAACGTCCTTTTTCTGATATTATAACAAGTGTACGTTATTGGATTATTCATAGTATTACAATCCCTTCTTTATTTATTTCCGGTTGGTTATTTGTAAGTACAGGTTTAGCTTATGATGTTTTTGGAACTCCAAGACCTAATGAATATTTTACACAAGATAGACAACAAGTTCCATTAGTAAATGATAGATTTAATGTTACGCAAGAAATTGAAGATTTCACAAGAGGATTATAAATAATCCAGTAAATTCAGAAAAAAATAAATGTAGTTTAGGAGAAAAATGTGACTAGAAATACGAATCAACCAGTAGCTTATCCTATTTTTACTTTTCGTTGGTTAGCGATTCATGGTTTAGCTGTGCCAACAATATTTTTTTTAGGTGCGATAACATCAATGCAATTTATTCAACGATAGGAGTATATTTTATGACGGGTCCAAATCCTAATAAACAAGAAGTTGAAATTAGTCGTACCTCACTATATTGGGGTTTATTATTATTTTTTATATTAGCAGTACTTTTTTCTAGTTACTTCTTTAATTAGAAATCTTGAAGAAATCTTTTATAAGTTTTATGAGATTAAGAATTAAGAAAGGATATAGGAGTTAAAAATATTATGGCAGGAACAGGAAGAATACCACTTTGGTTAGTGGCATTAGTTGGTGGGTTAGGAGTTATTGTTGTTGTTGGTACTTTTATTTTTGGTTCCTATTCTGGATTAGGATCTTCACTTTAGTATTTATATTGAAAAAGACACGATTGAATAGTTTTCTAGATCAAGAGGATAGAATTCATTCAATCCTCTTGATCTAGAAAACTATTCAATCGTGTCTTTTTCAATGTAAATAAACAATAATCCCATAGCAACCGCAGGAAAAACTAAACCTACTAGAGGTACTAGAATTGAAGGTAGATAGTTAATTAACATAATTTAGTAATTTACTTTTTTAAGAAATTTTGCAGTAAAAATTGTAACAACAAATAACCTTTCGATGAGATTTGAATTTTTTTATGACTTTAAAAAAAAGTGAAAGCTTTTATGATTGTATAAAAGCAATGCAACAGTTTGCAGAAACATACGCTAAACAAACTAATACATTTTTTTCTCTCGATCCATCAATAACTTCTATAATTATTACTGGGTTAGCTACTTATAAAGATCGTTATAAAGTTCCATTATGTCCTTGTAGGAATTATCATAATGAAGAAGCTGAAATTGAACTAAATTATTGGATTTGTCCTTGTATTTCAATGCGTGAAAGAAAAGAATGTCACTGTAAATTATTTGTACAACCCACTGAATCTTATGCGTCTA